AAAGTGTTGATTCGCGTGGCCTTTGACAGAACTTTTTTAAAACTTGATAACTTGCTCGTTCTTACTTCCTGGGGATACTAGTTTCTTTGCAAAGCTTATAGTTTTTTTAGCACCTATAAGGTGAGATACGGGACATTCCATGTACCATACTGCTTTGTCATAGGAAATGACAACATTGGCGACTAAGGGGTGGCGAGAGCAAGACAAGAACTCATAAATAGGCCTTGTCCATGGGGCTACTCAAAGTGTTAGAAAAGTGTAGCATGAACAACCAGAAGCCGCAACAATAGAATAGTTTAAAAGAAAAGCGATTCCACTCTTTTCCTAAAATCCTAACCTACAGGATCAGAAGTACCTGAATATGATAAGCAACCGTCAGAAATCAGTGAGTGAAATAAGACGGATGGAGAGAAAGAATAATAATAACTAGATGAAGCCTTAGTCCATTTTAACATCCAATCTTACCAAAGGTCAGAAAGGCAGATGGGCATGTCCCTTGAAACTGCTTCCATTGGCATGAGTTAGAGTCCTCTCCTGCAGGAACCTGGCACCTTCCTCGCTCTCTCTTCTGCTTACTTATAATTCCTTGCTTCTGGGGACTGACTAAAAGCCTTTCTCTCCCTAACCGGATTCTGCTTGAACTGAGAAATATCCCATGGGGCAAGGGTAACTCATACAACGAGGGAATCTGGGGTTGGCAAAAGGGTAACTATAGCGCTATCACCAGCTCCAAGGCTTACTACTACAAGAGTGGACTGAGCGCGCTTACTATCACTATTCTATCCCCACCTTATTCTCTAATTCCTAGAGTGGAAGGTATGAGTTCGACACCCGCTTAGCCCATAGCTTTATGGCTTAGAAGAGTAGCTGGCATTGGCTCTTTGCCTTTGCTTTAGGTTTGCTTTAGGGCAGACATTGATTGATACAAGGGAAAAAAGAGAGAAAGCACAGCTACGTAGCTAACCCAAGGTTCTGTCTTTCCTTAAGGAAGTGTTAGCTTGCTAAATGTATCCCCTCCTCCTTCCCTTACAGCTCTTGGAGAGGAGACAGTCGACAGATTGATCGCCAAGATCGGAGGCAGGATATCAGTGTATTTGTATATCTGTTTTATTTATACACCTAACCTTTTTTCAGATATTTTATTTATTGTTTTCTTTTCGAGGAATAAGAAGAATGTATGATTACTGTAGAAACGTATAACCCTAACCTTTATCCTATAGTCGATCCTGTCGTAAAGCTCTCGTAAAGGACTGGGGGTTAAGGCACGACTTATTCAAGGAGTGGGATAAGACAAAGACAATCTTCGACACTGATAAACAATACAGAAAGATCATATTCGACAATAAAATAGAAAAACTGGATCTACAACTATTGTGGTTCTACCATGATTTTTTTTTTTTAAAGGAAATCACTCACATCTGAAATTCGGATAGAGCACACCACCCTAATCACTAAACCAAGGAAAGGACCGCGGTCATACTTTTAAACGATATAAGCCTTACACCTGGTATTTCCTTGAGTGCCTCTTCCCGAATTACTGGTACCAAACATGCATTGCCTTTATCCATGATGCACATGGTGTTGGCAAAGGAAAAGGAATTGGAATAGGAAAAAGAAAAAGCTTGAACTCAGCCCACAAGCTAAGCAAAGCAAGGAGAGAGAGAGTGATAGACTAGAAGAGCATTTGGCTTCAGAATACTTTTTTTTTATTTTTAAAGAAAAAAAAAAGAAAGCCAATTACCGACAAAGAAAACAACTGGATTGATCCTGTAAAGGTAGCATAACTGAAAGGGTTGTTGGATAGTAATGGTGCATTACAACATAAAGGCCCAAGTTGTTTGGTGAATTTTGAATAAAATGTTTTTAGGATGGGATGCAAAAAATGATAGTTTTGTTAATTTGTAGTGTAAAATTTTGTGGCTGTGGGTATTGAAGCGACAAGGGAAAGCCATTGTTCTGGGTGATGAGGAGGAACCCGAACAACCAAAGAAGAAAGATAGATCCCCTTTTTTAGTAGGCAACTTCTATTCCTAGGAAGTACTTCAGAGTTCCCAGATCCTTGATCTCAAGCGCCTTACTGATCTACGACCACCCTTGCTTGTTTCCTATCAATCCAATTCGAAAGGGCCTTTCGAGCCGGTTGGTTGCCCTTGTAACCTTAACTATAGCTAGCCCGCGCGCGGGAGCCTTCTTTTGAAGCTGGTGTCTGAGCCGGGTGAAGAAGTCAATATAGATGAAACAGTCGTTTATGCAGTTGTTGCTCCTGCTTATTTGCCACTTTGTTAACTACCACCCCCTCAAGATCCACCAACGACTGGCACCAGTAGAGCGAGCCACCTCGCCCGCAAAGAGCCCAAATGTGCTATAGAAATAGCGCGCCTGGCACAAATTTAGTTAGCCATAGCGAGACCAAACGAGACTAAGAAGCCACAGGTTCACTCACCTCCTGAGTATTGATCTTCGACTCCGTCCCTAGAAACGGAGTGTTCTTTTTTCACCGGGCCAGCCCGACCCACATTACTCGCTTCTCCAGATTATTAGTACTCTCATGGCTAGGCAACCCTTCGCCCCGTACCGATGCGATTGGACACCGCGCATCTCGACCAGCTCGTTCCAGCGAACACTGACTTTGAGGATAAATCCTTTCCTGAATGAAGGTGATGCTATTTTGATCGGTGATCATAGGAAGATAACATAAGCAGCCTACTGCGAATGCTTTCTATGGCTCAAACCAAAGAACAACCCATTGCTCCTTACTTGTTGAAAAGACGTATAAGAAGGTAGGACCTTGCCTAACAATTTGAAGATTACAGGAACCCCTGTTTACGACCGTTAGCAAGGCTTTTTTACTCTATAGTCGTACTAAAACATCATTGGTTGAATTCATTCTCATAGTTGTCTTTATTTATTCAGATGCTTTCTTTCTTAAGCCTCCTTTTCTGCCGCCGCCTATCATAACGTGGACGAGGCCTGCTCCGAGGTGGGTTGGGTGCCTCTCGTTGAAACGAAATTAAGGTCTATGAATGACTTTTCCATCAATGAAAAGATCACCTGGTCAAATTCACCAAAAGACAATCACAGATTCAGACAATGAGTAAATACTCTTTTCAAGAAACCCGCAAAAGGAAGCCTGCCCTATGATTACCAACCTCCGTAGTCTTTGTTGGGAACGTCAAGATAGGAATAAGGAAGCACCAAAAAGACCCCAGGTTGCTCTGTTCACCCAAGCAATACGTCATCAAGGTGTAAATATAGTCAGCTCACTTTCAAGCAAATCAACAAAATAACTTATAGTACAAGGAAACCAGATAAACATGACAATAGTCTTTCGACGCAAAATTCACATAGATAAGAGCAAGAGAACAAGATTCACAATATTTCAAGAGAACCCACACAAAAAAGGGAACGGGATACCGTTATATTGGGTCAAGGTTTGCACACTCCAACTCCCACTCTCAATGCCTTTATTTAGGTCAAGCTCCAACAGGTAGATTACACTAAAAGAAATCCACTCAGACTAACAACCTTTTTCACTTATTTCTTTTGAGAAAGACATTTTCATATACTGGTTCAATCAGACAATAAAAATAATAAAAAGAATATTCATGAGGATGTTGAAGATTTATTCACATCTTTATTAGAGCAAGGGTTGATCGAGCTTCCCGAACCTAAGAGACCGGATGAGGTGGGACGAGTAGGAGATCCCAAATACTGTAATTCCATCGGGTTATTTGTCATCCGATAGATTATTGTTGAGTTCTTAAAGTTTAAAAAGTTTGAAAATGATGGTGTCATTGAAATAGACCCTCCTAAGCAACCTGTGGTCACTTCAAATGCTTGTAATAGTTGGAGATATTCTTTGCCCGATAGCTGAGATCTCGCCAAGCATAGCCTATATCTAGTTCTAGCACCGGAAGAGCAATTTCAGAGGATCTCAAAATATGATGAAAGATATATTCAAGGAGAATGGAGCACTCGTGTTAGCCGAAGGAGTAGGGAAGTCTGGTTTGGGCAACTCCTTATACTGAGACTTGCAAGAGCCGGTGGAAAAAAATCCTTATGATCCGGTAGAAGCTGGAGCTGTGGAAAATCAATCCTCCATTTTCCATTCCTGTAAAGATGTTAGGTTGCGCAGCCAAGCCATGGGCAAAGACGCGCTATTCTCAGAAAGAGACGGGAGTTCACCTGATTGTAGTTGAGGAGAGTAGTCAATATTTAGACGCAGCAGAGAAGTTGAGTGGCACAGCCCATGAGGAATGGACTTGAGCTCGGGGCAGCCCCTTATTGTGAGAGATTAAAGGGTGGCGGGCACTCCATCCACAAAAAGAGACTGACGTTTTTTACAATTGATAATGGAGAGGACTCTAAGGGTGGGAGGCGATGGCCCATCAACTGCCAATGACCTGAGTCGGTCACACTTCTCAATCCGCATTAAGCGGTTGTTTATCAAATTTCATACCAGAAAAAAAAGTACTCGCATTCTTAACTGCCTTTCTTGGTGCTTCATTCACTAGAAGTACTCCCTCGAATGAATGAGCTATAAGTGATAGCGTGCTTTCTTGTTAATTAACTATAAGGCCGTGGTTAGGTCTTTTTTTCTATACTGGATGACTATTTAAAAAAGCTCTTTCCACTATCAGGTACTAAAGGCTTTCTTCTTCCAGTGGTAGTAGCCCTCCGCCGTGATTCTCATCCTCTTCTTTCTTTTAGAAGCTTGCTTACAGTCATCCAGTGGTATCGCTTGCTTACTTGCTTACAGAATCACTCACTCCCTGTCTTTCAGTGCTTGAATCCCGGATCAGAGGAACTGCGTGCTGGTTTGTACACGAATGCGTGCATGAAAGAGCATACTAGTCTCCGAGCTCCCTTTCTTATGCTGCTAGGCTAGATCTGGTCTCCCTGGTTGCTTTGGTAAAGAGTTCGCTTGGGTTGGGTGGTGGCTGTGAAGTTATAGCTGGGTGCTTTCTTTATTCAAGAGCCAGAGCCCAACATTTGTCACACTCACGCTGGAGCAATTGAAATATTACGACTGGTCCTTGATTCACCGATTCCGCTAACGGGTACAGGCAGGCCCCATGGGGGAGATATGAGTGGGAGGGACAGGAGAGAACAACCAACAACGCCATCCAGTGCAGACATAGAAAGCCAAGCCGGGAAGAAGCTATCTGTGGTAGTATCGCAAGGCCGGTTCCTCCAAAGCCTGAAGAGTATCTCCATCCTCGTTCGGATTGGACTTACCGGGTGATTGTCAAGGGGAAGGACCTAATCGTCACTTTCTTGGCTATGGGCAAGATCGGCTTGGGGTGAAGACTGAGTCATCAAATCATATAAGACTCAAAGGAGTGCCCAAGAAAGATGAATGGGTAGAGGTCGGAAGGAAATGCGGAGGTCCATCAACCGAAATAAAATCCCCCAATAAGGCGGCTAGAATGAGCAGAAAAAGGAACTGAGGGAAAAGAGTAGCCACCGAAGAAAGGCGGCAAAAAGACCCTCTCCGATGAAAGTTATCTCCTTGATAGGGGTATGAATATCCCTACAACCAGAAGATATCTGAAAGAGCTAATGTCTTTGCAGAAGCCTAACATAGTGATTTTACAGGAACCAGAATGGAAGAGGACTCAGTTTGTCGGCTTGGAATCAAGGACAACTTTGATTACGTAGCTTCTTTCTAGAGGGCTCTAAGGAGGCATTTGGATGTACTGGAACCCCGTGAAAAAAGTCAAATTTAAAAGGACAAGCAATTCATGACTGCTATAGTTACTGAAATAGAAAGGGGGAAACTTGGAAAAGAAATCCTGTCCCTTGGTGGCCGAAAGCACGGTTTCAGAATTTAGTTAATACCGCTCCGTGGGGTCGATCAACAGGGATTTCAACAGATACAGAAGATTTCTTCTACACTGTGACTGCCTGGGCTTACCCAGATATCGATGAATAACCTGACAAATCCAGAGGAGTAGATAGAACACATGTCCAGCCTTTGCCCTCCTCGGATTGAGAGATGAAGGATGAGCGACCCGCCTCGCCTGGAAGAGCAGAATAGACTTGTCTTCCACTCTTACTGCAATTGATGGGATGGATAGAAGGCGAAAGCCGCTTTTGCCAATCAAAGCCCCGGTTTGAAACCGATGGAACCCAAAGGAGGGCATACCATACCATATCTTGCTGCTTGGATCCCGCCGCTTTGTTTTGCCTTCCGCCATTCGTTAAGAAAGCCAGACCACTTTCCAAGAACAATCAAACTACACCTAACTAGGGGACACTGACTCGGAGGACTTGCTCATACAACTGAACTGCCCTTCCATAAACTAAAGTAGCAAAAAGAATAATAAAGAGAAGACATGTGAAGGAGTACGCCCGGTTCACCTGGATTCCCTACCAGGGAATCCAGGATATACCAGGTTCTACCACTGCACTGACTGACGGATCGACCAATACCTATCGAGGTTAGCTTTAGATAACTCTATGAGAATCTTGAACTCGAAGGAAGAGCTAGGCTTTGAGCCCTACCTTGATATTCCTCGCCCACCCGCTTGCTTACGGTGGTTGACTTTCACCGGGAGAATACCAATTTCATTTCTAGGAGAAGGCCACTCCTGGATTTCATTCTTAGTGATCCAGTTTTCGCTGATCCGAGACTGATGGGCATCATCCGCTACTTCTCATGATGGTGGGGAAAAATTCCACATGAACGAAAAAACCACCTATGAAACCGGCATCGCAGCACCCAATTCTCGATCATCTACTTTTATCCTTTAGTTTAGAAGCAAGTATCCATTTTCCAAGCTACAGGGGCAAGGCAATCCATCCAGCGAGAAAAGAAAGTCGTAGGTTTTCCAGAGGAGTGACGTAGACAATCTGCCGTAGTCATCGATGATAGGTTTGCCTATTAGAGGAAGACAAAGCTAGCCCTTTCTTAGGCGCATACGGTCTATTCCCGAGGGTTTTTCATCAATCGAATTGCCGGGACAAGCGCTTCTACTTATGTTATGACCTTGGCCCTATGCTTTCTAAAGGAAGTCTACCGAAAGCCTTTGGTACTTGTCTTACCTGATCAATCACTAGGCAGGGGGAAGCTTCTTTAGCTTACCTTTTCTTTTTATGCTGTTCTTGAAAGAGCTACTCTTACCTTGCAAACTGGCAAACCAGATCTCGTCCTGATCGAGGAAAAGGTATAGTGAGCCCTTTTTCGAAGCATTGGAGTATATAAGGCCAACCAACCTATTTCCGTTGGTCGATCAATCAAAGAAAGGGATCGATTCACTTAGGAAAATCATCAATAATCTCAGTAACCAGAGCCACAGAGAGGGAGTCACAGACTTCACTTCCTCAATAAGATATAGATTGACTTATCTCTACGACAAGCCTCCTAAAGAGTGGCAACTCTAACTGGTGGATTTCCACTACTACTATCAACAAATCTCAACAACCATAGCCTGCCCAGAATCTCAGCTAGATTCCACTACCAACTCCAACTAGCATTCAGGGATCCCCGCCACCAACAACCCTCAATGAGCAGCCTTCTTTTGGTTTGATTGACAGCTCGTTTGTTAGTCAATCCCAAGAGCGAGAGTAGGCAAGTAATAGCAAGGTCACTCTAAAGAGGTATTTGTTACCTTCGGGAATCTGCTCCGCCTCTCAGCTGCACCGCAAAGCACAGCTTTCTGGTCGGTCTGGAGATAGCACGCACCGCAGAGCTGTTTACCGCTCTGTGAAAGAAGATTCCTCTGTCGACTACAGAGATTTACGAAGTTACTCATTCCATGACCTGAGGCCAGGGATAGGCTCCTGGGCATTGCTCGACGCCTTTGCAATGGCGGACAGACATGGCAGGCTTCGGGAGCCCGGTCGACTTCATTCTATGTAACCGCGCTGTTAATTCGAGAGCCGTCAGGGCTCATAACTCGGCTCCAGCGGTGAGCTCGGGTCGCGATCTATCGATCCGCCAGGATCCAACCGCTATCCCAAAAAACTCCTTGGTGAGCCGGGTCTCGGGATCATAGGGGGTAAACCGGACATCTTACTCTACGAGATTATGGAGTGAAGATATGAAAGCTGCATGCGCCTCGGAGAAACCGATGTGTAGGCTTATTCCGTGTCCCGGCTCTGGACTGACGGGGCGAAGCGAAAGCTTTACAATAGACCTAGATCCGCCTCACTCGATTGAAAGTCTATGATTGTCTGCTATGAGTAGAGAGGAGAGGTGAGAGGTAAGGATTCACATAGGATTTTTCTTTCTCGATGGGGGAAAGCTTAAGAGAGTGGTCAAGCCAAGAAGAATCGAATCGGGTGGGAGCATTCGACTTCATCAGTCGGGTTCGCTTTCCCTTCTGTCTGTGCTAGCTAGGCTAAGCTAAGTCTGACGTCTTGCTGCTTTAGTGGAGCCGGTGGCTTGACAAAGAGAGTACGGGAAGAATTCATTCCTATGCTAATGAATCTGATGCCATTGATTCTGTTGTAATGCTAGCGAAAGGCTTTAAACGAATACCTGGCTCAAGGGAATAAACTGGCTTTCTTCTCGGCTATGGGTCATGGGAGAGAGAGTGATTTTAGAATGTCTTTCAGCTAGTGTTTAAATAAGCGCTGCACGAATGGCAAGCTCCGGTCTTCTCTTATCCACTGCAACTTTCATTATTGCAGTTAGCTTGACTCCTGGTATAGCTCGTAGTAAGCATAGAGGAGTAGCTGTCCTTCATTCCAGTGAATCTTTTTACTTTAGAAAGAGTTCCCCCCGAATCCATACATTTTGAGGTCCCAGTCAGCTAATGGGACTAGAGTTCCAGTTTAGGAATAAAACGGGTTGAGGAATTCTTTCTGGATCTAATTCCTATTATGTGGGATGAAATTACTCTACTAGGGGCTTTAGCTAATAGATATATATCTATTATGCCAGCGAGGAAGAGATCTAGTTTGAGTGGGAGTTTTATTGGGACTTCTATTACATCTCGCCCAGTGGCAGTTTTAACGGTAGAGGGCTTATATATAATTATAATTTATATTTTCTGGCTGGGGTATAGCTATAGATAAGATATCCTGGGGTGTCACCGAAAAAACCGGGTGAATTTCTTGTTGTCTCTGCCGGGTCCAGGAATTTATCTCTCTATAGGACCAGTGCCAGTTGGCGTGATAAGATAAGCGCTTTATAAGACCTCTAAGCCTGAGAGTTCTGTTCCATTTCGTAAATAATGTTCAGTGTGAAGTACTTCCATTCGCCCCTCCTCCAATTGCGGACTCCTTGTCAGAAGAGTTATCAAGCGCAAGGGAAAAGACTAGCAAGCCAATTACAGTCTTAAGGGTTGGTGTTCGAATTCTCTTCTCATTGGATCCAGTTGGAATTGTAGTTCTCTTTGCTGTTGTGCCAAGCGAGGGAGTTCTTTGATAACTCTACCGGTGCAGGCAAGTTTACTCGCTTCTCCTCGAATTGCATAAGAAAGATGGTTCTGGAGATAAATCCTACCCGCAAGCATTTGCTTATAGAATGGTGGAGGGAGGAAGAGGTAGCAATACATTCCGCCTGATGCTTGATCACTGCATTCGTGATATATCAAATGAGCTCTCCGATCTATGATGAATAGTTCCTTTTATAGGATCATATTTCTTTCTAGTCCTAAGCATTTTAATTGGACCTTTCTCCTTGACTTCAGTTTTGGAATATTTTCATACGGGATTGGAACGACCTATGTTGTAACGGAGGAGAGAAGGTGAACCAGCTTCCTTTGGTCGCCTCTCCCGTCTGGTCGAGTAGCTTTCGCTCCTTCCTACTTACTTAATTATAAGCGGCTACGTGGCCTATTGGGAGCTTTTTAGTCATAGTGGGAGCTTTCGGAAATCACTTTGCAGGTCAAGATCATAGGAAGAGGGAAGAACAAGGGAGAAGATCTTTTTTAAAAGAAGACGATTCCAAAACAAAAGAAACTCAAAACGGAGAATAGGATGCCTTAAAGGTAAGGTAAATAAGAATAATCATAAATTAAAAAGAAAATAGCTGCCTAGCCCGCGGGAAACAGAAGGTTAGGAAGGGAGAAAGGAGATTTTCCAAGACTACTGAAAGAGCACAGATTCGGCTTGGGAGTTCTCACTCGGGCTACTAATCTCCTACTCATAAGAACCAGAACAGGCACTCGTAATCGTCCCTAACCTCTGTCTCTAACCTATTCCCTTTCCTCTGTCCTTTTACCCTTTGAACAGCAAGCCGGAACTGGATTACATTTCAATAGAGAAAGCTATCAATGGTCACATTGAGACGGGAACAGATGGGAAGTTCGCCCTCCAGTTCTATTCCTTTGGATGAGACGGCGGTGAGCAATCGATAGAGAGCAAGGGATGCTAGCGCTCTTCTACTCATATTCCTTGCTTCAGTTGGTTCAGGAAGCTTTGGCATCGAGACGCATTACGATAGCTATAGCTAGGCCGGGTGGGATTCTCTATCGGATGGTTATTCATCAAGTGGATCCTTTGCCCCTTACCTCAGTAGCTGGGAAGGCAGGCCCTTAGCTTCAACTAGTTCAGTTTGAGTTCAGGAGTAGTTGCATTGCTAGTAGGCAGAAAATCAGTAGTGCGTTAGCTTATCTGTTCATTTTCAAACAACCCTTGTTTGTGCTCCTTTATCTTTCTAAGCCGCTCTCGCTAGCAGGGAATCTAGTTCAGCAAGGTCCATACCTCCATACCATAGGGTAGGGTGAGCTCGCTTGAAGCTGGGGCGCGTCTGGTGGTATCGTATATAAGATCACACGGCTGCTTTTAGGAGCGATCTGTTCATCCAACTCGAAATCTCGTAAGAGAAGAATCTGACGCCCAAAATTATAATTCTTATGTCTTTCTTGGCCGGCAATTTACGACAAGTCTTTCTGAATTTTCGCGAGCAAATTACAATAAAAAAAAGTTTAATTAAACATGGATATATTTCTTTCTGATCACATCACTACACTTGCAGTCGGACTCATTCTTTCGATAGCTATTTTTGGTGCTTTTAAAGCTGGCCAAGTTTTTGAACGAGCTACTATTTCGGAACGTATACATGAGGTGGATCTAGAAAAACTAAAACAAAAGACCGCTAGAGATGCTTTGGAAACATTATAATGATACGAATGTCAATTTACCAGAAGAACTCAGTTTCAAAGACATAGTGGAACATTCCTTTATTATAGACGAGAATATAAAAGAACAAATTCTCGGGCTAAACAAAATCTATTTGGATCTCATTAGTAATGGCACGGGCAGTAGGTACTTTGTTGACATTCTGGATACGTATGGCCATATTGTGGGTATGTAGTTAGGACTTGGTTTTTCTATTAACTTTTTTCTCGTACCTTTTCACACCTTCTAGACTTTCGGCGGAAAAAGAAGAAGAGTATGAAAGCAGGAGTTCGGGACTTTCCTTTCGCCTGCAACAAATCGTAAAGTCGTCGCGCCGGGCCCCGGTGTCGAGCAGAGCATTCAAAGAATGAAGTTTTTAAAATAACTGAATACTTATTCCTCACAATTACTCCTTGTGATGCAGCGGAACCATGGCAATTAGGATTTCAAGACGCAGCAAGCCCTATGATGCAAGGAATAATGGACTTACATCACGATATCTTTTTCTTCCTCATTCTTATTTTGGTTTTCGTATTATGGATCTTGGTTGGCGCTTTATGGCATTTCCACTATAAAAAGAATCCAATCCCGCAACGGATTGTTCATGGAACTACTATTGAGATTCTTTGGACCATTTTTCCTAGTCTCATCCTTATGTTCATTGCTATACCATCATTTGCTCTCTTATACGCAATGGACGAGGTAGTAGTAGATCCAGCCATTACTATGAAAGCTATTGGACATCAATGGTATTGGACTTATGAGTATTCAGACTATAATAGTTCCGATGAGGAGTCACTCACTTTTGACAGTTATATGATTCCAGAAGATGATTTAGAATTGGGTCAATTACGTTTATTAGAAGTTGACAATAGATTGGTTGTGCCAGCCAATAGTCATCTACGTCTTCTTGTAACATCTGCTGATGTACTTCATAGTTGGGCTGTCCCTTCCTTAGGTGTCAAATGCGATGCTGTACCTGGTCGTTTAAATCAGATCTCTATTTTGGTACAACGAGAAGGAGTTTACTATGGTCAGTGCAGTGAGATTTGTGGAACGAATCATGCTTTTATGCCGATCGTCGTAGAAGCTCTTTCTTTGAAAGATTATTGTGATTGGGTAGACATTCATCAATTTTAAGAGGGGATGGGACTATCCGCGGATTCAGTCGCATCAAGCTCATCAACCGACTCTACCGCGGATTCCGTAGCATCAAGCTCAGAAATCGACCATGTTGTCAGGGAGCTTGTAGCGTATTGTGCCACCTAAGGACCCGGCCCCGGATTCGTTACGCTCTGAAAAGAAGAAGTAAAAAACCTTTTTAATATGGGAAGGGAGGAAGCCCGGCCCCAAAAGCAGGTGAACGACTACATAGAATCCTTAGCCATAGAGAAATCCTCAGTAGGATTTTGTAACGCTCTCTTAGAGAGAGTACGGTCTTTTCAAAGTGAGCACTAACGGAAATCCTACACCGTTTCCCTTCGATTCGGAAGAGGATCAAGCTAAGCTGTTCTCCATTATGTGGGACGGCGACCAAGATAAAGAATCTTTCTTTTTTACTACATGTCGTACGGAACGAGCCTTGTCTACGAAGGAGAGCGACCTCATCTTGCTTGCTTCTGGCGAAGCTTCTAGAAGGCCTACTACTACAATAAATAGGAGCGATAGGAAAGCCAAGCAAGCCGTATAAAGGCGAAGAGCTCGTATAGCAAGCAAGCCTACTTATAGCCCTCTTTTCTTTTTCCGCGGGATTCAACAACTCTATATACAGCACCCCGCTCTTCTTTTCTTTTTTTTTCAAGTTCTGTTTCAAAAGTCCACAAGGAGCGCAGACTAGCTGGAAACGGGTTCCCGATCGGAGTGAACGAGTGTAAAGGTGAGTTGTTCTCACCACGCTACTCTATCTACGCTATTATACCTGGTACGTTACTTCGAATGGCCCACCTCAAAAGCTTTCTTTACTGCAAAAGGGTATAAGCATAAGACCCTTCTTAGAAAGCACTCACTGAGTTAATTACGGAATAAAAAATCCACTTTATTCGACTTGCATGTGTTACGCAAATGACATTTCCGGGATAGATTGGCTATCCTGAGTGATAAAGAGGGATCTTAGGCTCTGGTGACCGGCTTGTCTACTTAGTAGAGTCGCACTTTGGCCTTTATTAATAACATATAAATAAAGGGGTTTTCTCGATCACAACTTCTATAATTATAATGTCTAAACCAGAGCCAGAGAGAGAATCAACTTCCTTATCTAAATCTAAGATGCCGATGTTGCAGTTAAGAGAGCAGTTTCTCTTTTCTGTATCAATCGAGGCAATAGCAAGCAGAGATAGAGCCGAGCATACCAGGTATCCAGAGAAAGCAGCCTAGCTAGCCCGGAATGCCAGTCTAACACCAGTATAAGCACTATTGGTAGAGCTTTCAATCCACAGCTTCGACTTGTCTAACTGGAAGATAGAACAACATTAGATAGGGATAGAGAAGAGATTGGTTACAGATAAGAAATAGCATAGCAATTGCCTTATCTTATTAAAGCAGACAGTTGCTAGTCTCTCTCTTACTTGTCTAGTCGGAGATAGCACTCTCTTCTAGGATGCCAATTGGATAGGTAGATTGCTAACTCTCAATCCTAGCAAGCAAGTGAACGGAGCCTATAAGCAAGCGAGGCATATTAGCAAGTTTATGTGCAGTGAGTCTTGGCAGATAGAAGCTTCTTGGTGCCAGGATTCCGGCATCCAGGACATACCAGGCCATAGAGGTTCTTGTCTAGCTTGTTTCCCAGACAGACCAAGCTCCCATAAAAGAAAGGAGTACAGGCTTGTCATCCCCCTTATGCTTTCTCTATTTTTTCTATTAAAGGAGGATAGCAAGCAGGATGGCTCCATGTCCAGTCTACTGATTGGGAGTGAGAGCTGTCTACCTATTCTATTGGATCAGCTAGCTTGTCCCATCTCTCTTACTGGATTGGTATGAGATCCCAGCTCTAACTCTCTTTCCTGGCATGCACTAAGCCTAGCTAGTGGCATGCTGACCTTGCCTGGCATCCACTCCCGGATCACTGTCAGAACACACAATTCAATTAGATTTCCGACTTGTTACCTGCTGCCTGTGGTTCATAAAAAGTAGCTAATGGAATGGGAACCGCTCCTTACGCGCATTCGGGCTTAAGTTCCGAAGGTATTTTTCACTAAGTTAAGTAAGGAAAGAATAAGGCCCGGAATGAATGAAGAAGGAAGTTGGTTACATCATTCTTTGTCAATGCTACCCCTTTGTTTTGTGCGGGGTAGAAGGACTCATTTCATTCTATTAAGGAGATTGCTTTCGAAGCCTATACCTATAAGGAGGATGATAGAAGGCAGAATTCCGAAGATTACTGGGTTTCTAAGAAGGCAGTGGTGCATCATCCAAAAGAAAATGGTTCACTACGACAGCATGAAGTTCCAATGTTTTTATTCCGGGAAGGATGATTCGATCAATAGCATGGAGGAGGGAATGAATTATTCAGTTAAAGAGATGAGCGTTGATCTCTCTTATGATTTTTAGAGTTACCTTGCAAAGAAGCCCTTCTCCGACAACAACTTAAGACGGGGCATCAAGAACTCTCAAGGCGATAACAAGCCCAAAGGCGACATCTGAGAGGAGAAGTCGAAAGCGCTAACAAAGGACTTGCACAAACCTCCATCACATTAGGTGCCTAGCCTCTTTCTCGATGCAGCAAGCTGAGATAGTTGAATTAGATGTCAGTTCCTCTAGCAGACGCCTTCTTCCCAAACCCCTTCTCTTCCTCAACAGGGCATTCGCGCAAAACCCCTTCTTTCAATGTCTTGCCATTCTTCATGTGCAGCTCCTTCTCTGTGCCTAGTGTTTAAGCCGGATAAGCATTCAGTTACCTTTCCTTCTCTTCCTCTTATTCTATTTCTATGTCATTTTATTGCCTTAGATCAATCCCTTCCTCACTTTGTCATCCAATGCATATTCTCAAGCAGGAGATTCGTGAACAGTAAGAACGCATTCCTTGTCCCATTCGATGCTTTACTATACTCTTTTCTTCAAGGTTTCGCTTGTATTTTCATAGAGTAAGTGTAGTAATCACTCTCTAGTAAAGGAACTCGATTAGCCGAGCGCTCCTCTTTCCATTTTCTGTGATTTGAAGCTAGATATAGATAGAACTCGATCGAACTAAATGCTATTCTTTTGTGGCAAACTCGTGGTATCGTATATAAGAGAAAGCTTGCTTTTAGGAGTGCTCTTTCCCTATAACTATTAATTGAATAATCGAAGACAGATGGTAGCCTAGTTCAGAAGAAAGATCGTAGCGAATGAAAGGTAGGGCACAAGGCTATCCGAGTTCACAGGTGTCGTTGCTTATCCCTTTCTTAAGATTGGCTTGGTGTTCAGTGTACCGGGTACAAGATCGAAAAGAATGCTTTGCATTCCAAGCCGAAGTGAGAAGACGTCTGTTCTTCAACCTCTATCCCTTGTTCTGCTCTGCTAACTGTAATTTAACCACCAACCCACTCGAAGTTCAAATCCCCTTTCGCCGAGGAGTGAACGAGTGACAACAGGAGAGGGACGGGAGATAGACTAAGAATCCAAGGGGTGACAGTAAGTCAATTGACAAGTGGAGATAGTGAATCACGAATAGACTCTCAACCTCTCCTTCCAAGTTCCGTGGGGAAGTGCCCAACTCCAGCTCGACTCTTAATCTTTGGGTGAGAAGGTAGCTCTATTGACTTACGGTAGGAAAGAACGACTGATAAGTTAAGGAGCTGAAGATAGTCAATCGACAGTTCTCCCCCACCAACGGAGTACAGGAATCTTCTTATCCTGGTTTCACTCCCCCAGGACGATGGCAAGAACTCTTAGCAACGAACCATCACAAATATGCCATCATCACATTACACCTGCCTGTTGATTTCCTCACTCCAGAGAACGTCGCGCCACCTCTGTCTCCATATGACACTGGAACGTACTTGGTCGTTGGGAATGGGCTTCCACCAAACAGTTTGAGATGAGACGGGCAGGCACAGGAGTTTCGAGAGATGAGCTGTCATTATTGGGAAGTTTTGAGGGATATGCCCGTTAGTTCCAGGTAGTAAGTGGGTCGCACTGCTGGGATAAAATAAACTTGTAGGTACACTATACGTAAAGGTGAGGACATATGCTACGGGTGCTACATTAAAAAAAAAGTTTTTTGATTTGGGCCCAGCAGTTTAACAGATGGAACTCGTTATGGATGCTTAGTTTGGAGTTGGCTTAGAAAAGGTACGGACTATACATGCCGGAACGGCCTTCTGGTATGGGTTATCCAAGCTGGTAAGCGAGTTCTGGAGTTCATGCATCAGCGACAGCTTAAGTTGGAAAGCATTGGTGCATCTGAGACGCGGAGCAGATTGCCACTTAGGACTGTGTGCTGTGGTCCCATTACAAAGGGAACCTCTTGAAACAAGGGTTTCGATTACTCTCCCTCTTCGTTGCCCTGTGGTTGATCCCAGCGGGGTCGTAAAATGGCGGTTAGCGGAGCGGGTACAGGTCAAGCGAGGAAAACAAGAGTTCCGGTACAACCAGACGAAGTAATCACTGAGCCGGATCAGCCAGACGAAGCAAGAAGAGTGCCGGATCATCCGGGCACAGAAAGTCAACCAACTGTAGATGAAATCTTATATCCAGTCTGGTTTGATTCGGAAAAAACAAAGAAAGACTCTATAGCTAAATTAGAGTGGGGAGGCTGACCCAAAGCCCAGTTTCAGTATGGACGTCCCGTTGGAGAATGCGAGACCTCATCTTCATAGGTTTATCTGCGTGCCTGTTGATTTGACTTGGTATGGGACTGGATAACCCATGATCTCAGGTTATGCCTCATCATCATAGTATGGGCCTGCTCCCCTATGAGTCACTCTGATCGCTACTTGTTTGAAGAATCTCTTTCTTCAGACCGTGACTGATTGTTTGTCTGCTAAGCTCGGGAGCTAGGACCCTTCCTTCCCCCGCCAAGGTTAACAACGAGCCGCGTTGAATGAGTTAGGTGTACTCCTCGGCTGTGAAAGAGAGGGCGCTTCTGAGCTAAATCAATCCCGCACAGGCCCGGAACTTTACACTCAATGAAAAGGAAGAGAAATTCCGCTTTGAAAGCGATTCCAGAGATCATAAGAACAACCGGGTGGCGGGCGGGAGCAGCAGAAGCATTGAGATGTTCAGAGATGCGTCAAAGTATACCTATGAAAGTGGATTGCAAGGGTCAGGCGCCTTATTCCCTCAACCCTGAACTCTACACCGGCGCAAGAGGAACCGGAATAGGAGCTTTTCTATCTATAATAGGAATAGCAACGGACCAAGGAACACAAGCCAGAATAAGAAGCACTTTTTTCTCCGTATTAGGAGCTAAAACGGGTTAGGGATTCTTGTAGGGACGGTACGAGTAGAAGCCTATTCGAATTCGAGAGCAACTCCTTCTTTGGCCTGCAGCCTCTTGGTAGTTGGTAGATAGGCCCAAGCCAAAAGGTGGCTCAATTGCCTGGTTTTGAGGGTAGTAAGGAAGCGAGAAAAATCAGTGTCGAGCCTTAAAGATAAAGAGCCTGAAGGAAGTTTTGATGGTCTAAGTCCTTCTCTTACTGAAAAAGATTGGCAGAAGTCTAAAGTCATAGCTATAACTTTTTCCTCTAAGTAAATTTCTTTATTTTAGAGTAAGGGGAGAGATTGTCTGTCTGATATTATATCTTAGAAGCTTGATCATCCGACTCCTTTACTTTTTTAATGAGGCCAAACAAAGTATGAAATCAAATTACCGCTTTCTGCTTCTCGAAAAGCCGCCCTACCCGGATTATCGCCTTCCTATGTGGGAGGAGATGAGCAGTACTACTGCTGATGCTGAGACCCATGAGGAGACAGAAACAACCGATAGCGACCCGATAAAAGGCCTATGAGCCAGGAGTCGATTCGAGTCGTTAAGCTGTAAGTACCAAACCGTAGTCCCCCCTGTTGCGACTTCTTCCTGTTATTATTGGACTTGCGGCAGTCCTACTAAGAAGAAGGAGAAGTTCCAACACATTCTCTAAAGGCTGGAGTCTTAGAGCTGTGATACTATAGAATATCTATTTAGTCCGCCCCCCGGGTCAAAGTTTTACAGTTCAAGTAAGTAAGCAAGCCCCAACAATTCCAAGGGTAAGCGCATTTAGTTCGCTTTCGAGTGTAAGAGAGTAAGTTTTTACAGCCAGAAACTGGGGCAGGCAATTAATATAGATCTAGCTCGGGATATGCCTTTAATAGTAATAGTTAAGGCTGGTAATATGGTACCAGGAAAGATTCAATATTTTTATCACTAGGCGGGGCAGGTTTCAAGTTTTCCCCAAGCTTTCACCAGGTACAGTAATCGGTATTAGCCGCCCTCTTTACGCTAGAGTCGGTCGCTTTCATTTAAATTGCTCATTCATCTTGAATTGAATCCGAGTTGTGACCAAGTTGACTGCTCCTAGAAAGGGACTATCGGGGTGTGAAAGGAAGCCGATTAAGAAAATGCTTTTCTTTTTGAATGCGGCGAAAAGGCTCTTAACAGGCCCTAAGTAATTTCTCTTTTATAAGTGACTGCACTGCTAAGTGCTTCGATTTCGGTACATAGAAGGTGTTGGATATTCTGGAATACGTTGTCATTTCGAGTGCTTTTCGCTCTCATTTATTCTCCAAGCCCCAGCGAGCGAGCCAGTGTCCGTGAACTTTTAGATATATTTTAACTTTTAATACTTGACTTAAACGATACAAGTATATTAGTATATTAAGATCCTATTAATAACTTATGATACTACCTCGTTTAATTAAAAAAAACTTTCCAAGAGTAAGTTTGTTTGAAAGTAATACATCTAGGTTCGCGAGCTAGCCATCGAGTAAGACAGTGACAGCAAGCTCTGGTTCAGCGCCATATATATAAAGGTGGTACCTTTTTTTTTATTCTCTGGGTTTATTTTTAAGTTGGAGCACCGTATAATGAAGAACCCCAAAGATATTTAAAGCCTATTTCAAAAATCCTATTGTAAGTGTGGAAGGAATTCCTAGTTGCTTTCTTGGCTTCAAAAGTGCAAAAGTATAAATAAGTAAAGCCAGTATAAAAAAGGAGAAGTCTTTAAAGCAGTAGTTTTTGTTTTTATACCTCCAGTTGCAGTGCTCTTTTCAAGAAGGTAATCAAATGCTTAGGCAATTAGGGAGATTTTAGGTAAAAAAAGAGCTTTCAATCAAACTGCCCTTATTCTTCTCAACATCTGCGGACCCCTGAAGTGACAGCATCCCTAGTACCCTTACTCCAACTGAGCTTAGTTCTTCAAACATCTGCGCATCAGATTGGTTCACTTCCTGCCCTACGGTCTAAACCTGGAATGAATAGTTTCTGGAGAAGTGTAAAGATCACTAGAAAGAGTTCACTATACTATATAGGCTTCTGCCGGGCTCTTATAGCTGTAATAAGGAAAGACTTATTTTTTCAGATCAATTCTATGGAACCAGATAAATGAGAGGATAGTTTCTGCCCCGTGACCGGTTCTTAAGTCGCGATTTTGCACTTAAATGATAGCTTTCTCGAGGAAAGATTGAAGGCTGACCTGGCCCTCACTCTCAAGGCTTTCGCTCCGGATGTCCCGAGATAAGCATTCATTCATACAAGCACAAAGACTTTTCCGTGCCTAAGAAAAAGGACGAATCTCCTCTTTCTTTTCTTTCTAGGCTGATAGTAGCCCTTCCTCCCCGAAGAGAAAGTAGGGCATTCACCTCTATCAATGACTTAAGAAAAGCAGCCTTTCTTAATAAAGAACCCGAAGGCGAGCTACCCTGCTCGTGACACATAGATAGGGCTTGCTGCTCCTTCCCGTCCCTCCCTTTCTTGATAGCACAGGAAAGAGGCTAGCACTAGCAGTGCGTATTCCATCAAGAGCTGCTCAATCTATGCAACTTGGGATCTTATGGCTTCTTACTCTAGAAATTCCTTCATTTAATAAATAGAAATAGAATCTTATACTACTAGGACCAAAGTAAAGTGATTCAACTCCAGCACGAACGGCTACATCCTCTTCCACTGCTCCCACTTCTGCTACCGGGCATGAACTTCCCTGGACTTGCTATCGAGAAGGAAATCCGCCTTAAGCCTTCACTCGGAGTTCTTTCTTTTCTTGCTTGCTGGCTATCCCGTACTTTGACTATACTAGTGAAACTATCTGAAGCTTAAGCCTAAGCCCCCTTATGAAACCAACCGAAAAAAGCTTTTATTTTAGTGCTGGTACCCTTACTTACTCTATCAAGTAAGTACTTTCATTCCTTATGGGAGGTTTTATTGGAGTGATAGTGCTTGGAGTGGTCCCTTATCCTTTCTTGCTGGCTTGCTTAATCTTATCTAACTTTCCGCGCTGCCTAAGGAGATAGATTCGACTGACTCTTCTCAATAGTAGGGGGAGATCTAGGAAGAAGTAGACGAATCCCCTTACTTATGCTTTGATTGGACTTTGGTGCTTGAGAGAGGAAAACAGAAAAAAAAGCAGTATCCCTCACTTGAACAGCGGGGAAAAAGTGCTTTTAGTAGGGAAGACAACTCCCTAACTCGTTCGAGCTAGGCCGAAGCCCCGAATGGATTGGATCGTTGCAACCCTGTTTCCATATCTTTCGGCGTATCACCATTCTTCTGGTGCATTCTACGCGGTTAGTCTATCGGCCTATCGCCAGTTTCTCTTTTCTAATCAAGGTGATTCTCTGGACTATCTTACTCTATTGAGTTCGTAGTTCTTCCCGGACCCCAATCCCTCACTCATGGGAGCGAACCCCGAAGCCAAGGTTGCTAAGGATCTCTACCTCTCCTAAGCCCATGCAGCGAGTTCGCTGTCGCTGTTGCAGGCACCTACTTCTAGGTTTTAGTATGCAGAATTCCTAGTAACCTCCGCCCTAAGGGTTCCGGATCCCTAATAGTGGTTAGTCTTCCTAAGCCTGTTTGCATCTTTCTCGTGAATCGCCAGTTTAGCATGTATTTCCTTTTGTAAAGCTGCCCAAAGAGCAGGCTATTCGCTCCCTTTTCTTTGGTTTGAGAACTTACATCGACTAGGCCGTAAAGGAGTCAGTATTGACTTTCACGACTATCAAGCAAAGGAGCCATCTTTCATGGATGCATGGCTTCGAACTATAATAGCTCAAGGAATCAACCATTCGATTTTCAAATAGAGAACGTAAGCACTAATTCATCTCGTCTTGACTCTTTCCTTACTATACTTTAGAATTCCGGGTGAAGGAAGTATGCGTTATTGGTCGAAGGTAGGTAAAAAAAGGATACCTTCTTGCTTCCCGAAATAACAGGTGAAGAGCGAGGATGGTATTCCAGTTCAGTACTGATCTGTGTAAGCCAAATAGATACCTACTTCCCTTGCCAGGTGCAGCTGTTAAGTCCCGTCCCCTATGTATAGGCAACCCAAGCCAACTACCACACTCCTTCCGAGTGAATGGATTCCTTTCTATAAGGTTCCCAAGTATACATGTGATTCTGCAATGTAAAACTGGTTGTTCCCCGAGCTCCAACTGCTTTAAGAGTTCCGAGCTTCCTGACCGCTCCTACTCCTGGGTTTTGGTATCGAGACATAATCCATTTAGCCAAATCAGCTGATTTGCTTAATGCCTCCCGTCCTCATTGGAGGCCCAGGTTCCGGATTCTAGGAGGAGAACCGAGACACCTCACTCATGGCACCTAGGCGAACTTCCCCGTTGGAGAGGCAATGGAGACTAAACCCCCAATTTCCTCACTCTTTCCGAACCTAAGCCAACTATCCCGTCCTTCCTAGCTCTAGCTTGTGTCTTCTCGGCGAATGCCCAGTCTCTCGATGAATAGTCAGCTCTCCCTTCTATTTAGGTTATTCTAGAAACCCGGTAACAAAAGAAGCAGTTTTCCTTTGATTTGCTCTTAAGCGGTGTTAGTAGTGGTAGCTACTGAAGACCAAGGAATAGACCCCAAACTATCCCCTCTTAGGTCGGTTCTATGCTTCCCGAGTCCACATTCCCTTCTTTAGGATTGAATAGAGTAAGGGCTGGGCTGCCCTTTACTTGTTCTATTAGTTAGAGTAGTCTCCGTGGAGAGGTAAATCAAACTAATTTAGTTGCCGAAGCGCAGAGCTAAAGAGTCTCTCTGCTTGCTTGTTCTTTCTTAAGCTATTCCCGCTTGTAATTCCTTCTCTTAATGTGGTTGTATCATCGTCGAATCGTTTGCTCGCAGTTCTTGCAGTTGCAGACTGAGCTGGGTAATCTGTAGCGAACCCCTAAGCCAATCAATCTATCTTTTTTGGTCATTCTCCAAGGTTTTTGGGGTGATTCTTCGAGGTTCATGTTCGAAGGTAGGCAAACGAAGCCAACCCAAACACATCTTCCACCCAGACTTCTTCCACTACCTGTAAGAGAGTGGGGTGATCCGCCCATTTGTTCAATTGAAATCTTTCTCTACAAGTGTACGGCTTCCATAGTATAACTCATTCGAGAGAGCCTAAGAGAGAGCTTCGAACCAGGCTACCCAACCATCGCTGGCGCAGTTGCAGTGTTGTTGCTCTCTTCTTCTGAAGCTAGGATTCCCTTATTTGCTGTTAGTTGGTAAAGGAGCCATGCTTCTTGAGCCCGCATTCCGCTCAATCCTAAAGAAGGGAATGGTTTAAGGGATGCCACTAGCTTTCTGATTGATAAGACCGATCCTTCTTCTATTAGTCTAGTCCTTTTTGGTGAAAGGACGAATCGGTAGAAAAAGGCTTAGAATCGGTAGTTTCGATCGACGAATCACGTGTCTCTCTTTTCTAATTGGATTTGTTCTCTGCAGTTGATGATCAGCGAATCATCAATCAGTCTTTCAGTGTTTCCGCTCGATAAGGAAATCTTCATGTGATTCTGCGGTCCTTGTTGCCGATGCTTTGATTAAGGGAAGGGGATTCCCAGGGCAAGGGGAAGAGCTAGGCTAAGAAGGAAGCTCTGAAAAGAGTTGATCACGTAGGTTGCTTAAGGAGCTCTGCTTTCTTTTCGTGGGTGAGTTGTAGTTCCTTCTCTTGATGCACTTGTTGGCTATGCCATTGAGTCCGACCATTTCCTTGCTTTAGGCAGGAATGTAGTAAGGTATGCCCTCTCCTGTAGCTATAAGCTCGAGGGCGTGTCTCTTGAATTCCACTCAATAGGTTGCCAGAATCCCCATGTGATTCTCGGTTGTTTGCATCTCATTCTTCGCTCTCTTTTGTTAGCAATGAGAGCAAGTTCCCACTTCTCTGAGCTATGAGCTAGCACTTGCTTCTGATCGAGGATGATAACGAGACTTGATCTGAGCGTAACCAACCAATGTTGGATCATAAGGATCTATGCTTTCCTCCTTGTTTGCAGTTGGTATCGTAGAATCGGTAATCTTCCTCATCGAATGCCCATCTTTCCCTTCTAATTGGTGTATTCTCTGATTCAAGATCCTCGTCGAATGTACTCATCAAACCCCGATTTTAACTGCAATAAAGCCTGAATTACTGAATAAAAAAGATGGAATTAAATACGATACTAATGTCAAAAATATAGTGAGTTGTTACTCTCAATATGTGAATACTGTGTGCGGTAAACATATTTTTTCCAATCCACAGGATGGGCGGAAACGTCATATTGAGAAGTGGAATTCATTTTCAGCACAGCTCCAGAGCTGGCTGGGAGAATAAGAAGTTTCAGTACTGTGTCCACTTCTAAAGGAGATAGTATGTTACCGGGCAAGAATGCTGAAATGCAAGTTTCTTATTCCAAAGATACCTTTGATGGTTATTGGTCCCGTTTAAAGCGGTTGATCGCTCATGAATCATGCAAGGATCCATATTCAGGATTAAGAATAGCTGCTGTTTTCTTCATTATTTGAAATGTGCAGAATATAAGCTTCTAGCATTGGTTGTAATGAAACTGTTATTGAAGTACGCTTACTATATTAAAATTTATTATGGTAAATTGACTATAGGGTATGTGATGAAACAGTCAACTGGAGATATTTCCTTTACAATAGGTAAAGCTATTTCTTTAATGGATGCTATGGGGAATGCTGTGCCAAACATAGATTTATACAATACTATATTAAAATTGGTTAAGGCTAAAGCCGAGGATTACCTGGGTGAATTGGTATCAAGTGTATTCATTCGAATCTATCTATTGGGTAGGTATGAATCCTCCGATTGCTCTCTTAGCGAAGATGAAATCTATAACCGGATTTGGGAATTCATTTCAGCCGGTATAAGTGCTGGTGAACCAGTAGAAGTTAAATCTATGGTTAGGAAGCGTCCTTATCCCAATTATATAACTGCACTCAAACCGACGAGTAAGGAAAGGTCATTGTAGCCGATACGGAGACAGTTATAATAAATGATGTTCATGTGCCTTACGCTGCGGGTTTCTTGGTGGTTAAGCCGGGTGAAGATGTGGGTTCCAAGCCTGATAATTTAATTGAAACATATTTTAGTGAAGAGTATATAGTTAAGTCCGAATTCACAGATAGGAGCTATTCAATGCTGTTTTTTTCCATATGAGGAAAATTTGGGTGACTAAAAGAATGAGGGACTGATCCAGGTCCATAAGTATTAGGTCCACCAGCGCACACAATTATTCTGCCCGTTTAACTACCCCTAGAGAAATTTCTGCTGATGGCCCTTGAATTATAGCAACCTCAACTGCCGTACCCAGGCACCGGTCTCTAGAAGCTTCTGGAATCTTCAATTTATTTGTATGGCCTCAGTGATGAGAATATTTTGTGTGCCACTTCTGATGATGCATTGGGGACAAGTATATGTCAGTTCAGTAGATCAACGCTTTCAAGGACTCCTAAGTGATTTGTCACCAGGCAGCACATCCGCAGATGCCATAAATTCCTCCGAAAAATCAGAAACTGATACTGTGCGGCCATACAATAGAATTCCAATTCTCGTTGTCGGGGGAAGTGAATCAACTGTTTTCAGTTTGAACGTAATCAACCACAGGTGATGACAGTTCTGGCAAATTTCGAAGATCTTCCTTGCTTGGAGCTATGTATTCACCTCCGCTTCCATTCAGTTTCCGGCAAATTACACACTGCCATTGGCCTGAGCCAAGTAATATCTTGCAATAGAGATTTGCATAAGCCCCACAATTTTGAAAACGATGAGGATCACGCTATTTTAGGACCTGGTGAAATCTCCCTCCCAGGATAAAGCAATGCCCAAAAACCCAAACTGGGTACATTTTCTAGTTTCTTCTCTTTCAACATCTTATGAGCTGAGAATAAAACACATGGCCCCAGCAGGAGTCCTTTACAGCATCGTGAACCTGGTGCTCAACTGCCCCATTTCATAAATGGGGAGGAGGCGGGCAAGCATGAACCCGACGAGAAAGCAACTGTCTGAGGTGTTGCCGGAGAAGTCCGAAAAGGCACAGCAGCAGGCCGGGACATATTTTTTTTTTTTTTATTGCCATCTATTTTGAGTACTTTACTTAAATAATGCATTATGAGTGTTTTTTGTGTGCTCGGCTCTCCATATAGAAAGAGCTGGGCGCTCTTAATAGGTCTGTGATAACAGAGCTGGCATGCTACCCTCAAAAGGTACTTCTCGCATAGTTCTTCAGGCTCCTCGGGGTCACCATGTTGAGTGAGCCACCACCCTTTGTCCGAATGAGGATCTTTTTTCCTTGACTATTTAAATATCGTCATATAGATTTCGTAGTTGATTATAGTTATACGCTTTGATCAAGGCATGCTTCCATTTTGGGTCCTCGTAGACTGAATACCAATCCTGAGCTTGTTCTAAGACGGCCCACATCTCTTGTGATGTTGCGCTTTCAGGAACTTTTCGCTTTTTTTTTTATGGCGCGGCCCTAGCTATATGGAGAATGTCTTCCCTTTGATATGTCCCCCAAACAACAGGGTTCTTATCCTCTTTTGAGATATACTGGCATATTGTTCCAAACCCATGGTGAAAACGGCAATGGAGCTGACTTTCCTCAAACTCGGGAAAGGTTCGCCGAAGCTGCTTTGTAGCTTTGTAGCGAGATGCGTTGTTGGTATATATTCCTACGTGTAAATGGATTCCTTTGCCGTCCGCATGGCTTTCCGTTGAAATAACTATTGCATTGAAAAAGACTTTGTATTCGACCATGGGGGTTGATTTCAGTGCGTCTTTCGGCATGTGACAATGTGAGAAGAATGTACTTTCGTATGGAGCGGGAGCACGGGGTGGTTTTCTTGTTGTAACTTGAGGTGAGACTTTTCACCTCGTTAGTGGTATTGGGAGAAGAGATACTAGAAGTAGATTTGTTCTGGGTCATGAGAAAAGTCGAATTGTTTTGCCCCAGGGGCAGCGCTCCGACGTAAGAGGAGCGATATACCGGAAAAGGGTTCTCGATACGATATTCTGAAACACTCAAATCTATGACTCTCGTTGGCCAGCCGAAAACATGTGTTTTGTTTAGTCATATGAATTGGGAAGGAGATTTTCTGGTCTGTGGTTGAAGCTCCCCATCTTTTGACATCGTCATTTCACGTGAGAAGTGGGCTCTCCTTCGGTATCTCGACAACGCTGCGATTTAGATTGGAGAACCGGATCCCAAATAGCAGCTGTGCAGCGCTTTCTTCTTTACTGGCTGTAACGTAACAAGCGAAGCACTTACATTCGCTCGATTCCTTCCTTTAGAACGCTCTAGAGGAGTAGGACTTGAACCTTCAATGGCTGGACCGACAGCAAAGGAACCTGGTCACTCGCTCTAACCCATATTCCATAGAGTACTTCACTTCCTCTCTCCCCCCGGGCTGTAACGTACTCATACCGGCGGAAAAGAAAGCATAAGGAATGGATAGGTATGTAAAAAACCTCCTATATCCATAGAACCTTTTACTCCCTAGGGATCACTCCATTCCCAACTCTGGAAAAGAAAGTCTTACCGACTAGGGCGTATAGACATTGTGTCTCGCAAGGAAATTGGCAGCTGGCCTAAAATAACTTGATTGAACTAGCTTGATCACATGAAAAGAAAAAAGCTTTCTCCCTGGCAGGGAAACAGGCACAGCAACATGAGGGGCTTTGACTCCCGTTAGCGGGACTGCTACGGACAAGGAAGGACTAGTCGAGATGAAGGGACACTTTCATTGTCTATAAAGGGAAAGGGCAAAGAAACTCCAACGACTGACTCTGGCTATAGGGATGTGACAGAATTCCCTGCGAGAAATCCTCCCACTGCTATTGTAGTGGCTTAACCTTTTTCGATGGCAGAAGCATTGGATGCCTTTTTTTTTTTCTCCAACACGCTTGATCTAGCCCTCTCTTGGAACTAGATCCCTAGGTTGGAAAGAAAATCTTGTATAAGTGCTCCTTGGCTTACTTCAAGCCGGGGATTGCATACCTCTCACTCGCTTTCGAGAGTCTTTAAAAAAGCAGTACTGATCCCAGAAAGACAGAAAGCTCCTTCACCATTGGCATTCTGGGCATCTGAGATGAGAAGAGGATTCGCGGCATGTCAAGCCCTGGTTCTTCGCTTTGCATCGAATTAAACCACATGCTCCACCGCTTGTGCGACCCGAGGGGACAAGAGAAGAGCAATAAAAGGCCCAGCCTTGATTGTTGTAGCTTCAAGCCACTCAAGCAGAGAGAAAGCCCTTGTTCAAGCTTAGAGCAAAGACCAATGGAAAAGGTGACGGATCTCCGCAGCTAAACCATCGTCAGGTTCTCATAGAATGGGCTAGCGTCCGGTTTAATGAAAAAGGGGAAGAAGCGGATCGGGATTTGGAAGATCAACCACGAGCTCTATTGATTCTCCAATCCACTGGGCTTGGCACATACCCGGCATACTCAGACTAAGATGTTCAGCATATCCGAATTCTTATCTTAAGTGAATAATTTATCGATTCCTGAATCTGAAACTCTCGTCATCGAATCTGTCAGTTAAGGATCGAGTCATTCTTGATCACTAGTTCTCTCTGGATCTCTGATTCTGAGGTCATGTCAAGGTTGTTTTTTCTGAGAGTCTTCGGTTGGCTGTCCGGGCCCATAGAGCCTAGCCATGAGTAGACCGAAAGGGTCTCGCGAAGCCGGTAACCGCAGGGCATAAGTCCTCACCGATCTAAACGAGAAGACAACGGTTGACAGTGTACAGCCAGGTAAGAGAGAAAGAGAGAAACTTTAGTCAGGCAGGATTTCTAAGGAAACATTTCAAGTATGGGCCCTTATCATATGAATTTAAAACCACATCTCCTGCCGTGATGTGAAAACTCCATATCTTCCAATAGCCAATAGATAGAAGGAATCCATCTGACACTTCTCTCAACTGTTTGGGGTGTGAAGGCTTCTCCTCTCCTCTAGCTGCCCCCTTTCTTTTTCTTCGGCATTTACACCCCCTATTTGAGTAAGGCTGGAAAGTCTCCTCCAACATAAAAAAGATCTTTCGCCCTTTCTTTCTCTATCTCTCTGTCATGCTCTTCTTCTTCGCTTGAGGACTAGCAAGCTACGGCAGTAGTGGTTTTCCTTTTTTCTTTATCCACACTCTGTCCATTTGGTCTGAGTCCTGATCTTATTCCAGATTACCCTCTTATGGATTTTATCCAGGTTCAGGCAATCTTTCTGGTGCCGAAACTGCCTGACCACTTCTAGAAAAAGATGCACCAATACCTTTGGCCTTACCTTATGACCTTGGCCAACTTTCTTCATACCTCTTTTATCCCCTCACAAAAGCAACTCACACATCGTCATTCTGAGGAAGAGCCCCTCCGCTTTGAGTTCTATGGGGGTCTTCTTCCTTTTCTTATTGGAAATCCTCTGTAAGCCTTTTTTATTTCCTTAATTTTTTTTGTTCTCAGGCGCGAAGCCCTATCGCTGACGAATACTTCGTCATCTGAAAACAACCCCTCGTCTATCACTCAACCTTCTTTCTGTTGATTTTCTTCCAAGATCTGTTGCAAACGAACTGATCTGTCTTTCTGGCCCACTCAAAGCAGGAAGTATAAAAGTCCTTCCAGGTCGGGATGGCCACGTTCTCTCTCGAAAGGATATCCGTTTCTTCCAAGCGTCAACTAGATCTCTAGACCGCATGGCCTGATCATAGCCCTACAGACGAGCTAGTCTATGGTGGCTATATCTCTCTAATAAGGCAAGCTAATAAGGCAAGGCCTTCCTTAAAACCGAAAAAATCAAGAGCTTTTTCAATAGTTAAGAAAAAATGCTCTGCCGTATTGGTATGAGCGTTAAACCAGTCAAGACTTCCATGAGCATGACTATAAATCCTTTGATTTCTTCGTCCTGGCATGGGATCACAATACAGACGAAAGACGAATTAACTTCCGTATTTAGCCTAGCTCCTAGCCTTTCTCTTTCCTTCCAGCCTACCTCTAAAGTTCTCCGCTGTCACCTAGGCCTGAGACATGCCTCCTATCGTGCTTTCCTACCTACTTAATAATCCATAGGTGAATTCTCTCCTAACTAGCTTGCTACCCGGGAAGCTCCTCTGCTCTGACCTCCTTGCACTCAACTGCTTTGGCATAGGGGCCGTGGGGTGGGGGTCCTGGGGCCTTCCGGCCTTTTTTTTAGAGCGCTGAATTTTTGCGATATTTTGAAACAAGAAGCGGAGAAACCTCGAGATACTTTTCACTTGTCTTCTGCGAGTCTGAGACCGTCACTTCTGCGGCTACTCGACTTTTGCAAGTCCTGATCTCGAAAAAATCCCCTTTAAGTCTCCTCTATCTCAGAGTCTATTCTAAAAAAAGAATCCACCAATAGCCCTAAAATAGATTGAGTTACATAGTGCCGCCCGGGTTTGGAACCCACTTTTTATAAGTTCATATGCACGCATGCATGTGTCATCACCTCATTGGTCTGAGGTCTGACGGGAAAAGAAAAATCTTTTTCTTTTATTATTTAGATTCTTAGTTTTTCTTAGAAGAGAGAAAGAGTAGAAACAAAGGGTACGCTCTCTAGAAGATCGGGGCTGTTCACTTTCTTTCACTTGGTCGCCTGGTATCTCACAACCTCTTTGCTTGCGGGGGCAGGAGTGGTGAAGTCTGAGAGAGCGCTTCGCGAAAGAATCGTGTGGCGCGTAGGGTTCCAGTTGGGGTTTCCGGCCCCCTTGGTCTTCACCTAATTGTGGAAGAGGGGAGGTGAGTATCAACTCTCTCTCTCTCTCGCGCCTTTCTTCAGCTTGTTCCTGTTCGTCTATTCGGGACGGGGCAGGCAGCCCACATACATGAAGAGAGGGGGGGGTTCTTTGATATTAAGGTCGTGAGGCGGTCGAAGAAGGCCACAAATGGAAGCAACCGATGCTTTGGTCATTCAGTCACCTCCGTCGCTGCCAGTCCGTGCTTGCTGTCATGCTGGCAAAAGCAGGGGTTTCGGCCGGTTTTACCTACTATTGGATTTGAACCAATGACTCTCGCCGTATGAAAGCGATACTCTAACCGCTGAGTCAAGTAGGTCAAGCTGAGTCAAGTCAGAAAAAATAAAATAGACCCCTATAAGAGAAAGCCGCGCAACCCGAGTTCCCCAACCTATACGAGGGGGGGGCGGAGCGCTAAGAAAGAGAAAGCGTTATCACTATACGAAATGAAGCAGCGGCTAGTACGCTAAGATCAACCAATGTTCGAACGTGGAGCCTTTCTTTCTCGGTCGTCTAGCTTAATCTTAATCTAAGTGGATTCCGATTCACGCGGTCGTTCTCTACTCTACTGCATTGGTGTTTTCACTCCCCACTCTCCACCATAAAAAAATGTTTCCAGTCAAAGGTATGAAGTCACTCGACTGATAAGGAGAGGAAGGGAGGCGGGTCCGAGTAAGAAAAAATGAACTAAGAACTAGGGCATACAACAATGGATCAATTCATTCAACAAGATCCGTTCGGATCGGACCAGGATGAATGGGATGGGTCTGACCTCTCGCTCGGATGTGACGACTCCCGCCGTCGACAGATGTCCCATGCCACGTTTCGTGAACAGCTATGCCCGAGAATAAATTGTGATATAGCGCCGAATAAGCCACTGCTCTATTCCCGACTCGAAATCTATAAAGGACTTTAAGGGAGAGAAAATAGGGGGCCCTACACCATACATCCTGCTGCCTCGGGACGACTGCACGTTACATCATAGCAGAACGACCAAATGAAGGCGGAAACCCCAGGTTGGACGTTCCTGCGCACCCGGCATCCTGCAATAAAAAAAAAGGCCCCGTCACTATAAGATAAGGGCGTTAGTGCTTTAGTTTCGTTTTCAATAAGGACGTTTAGGCTTTTAACATAGAAAGGGCTTTTTCAGCTTACTCTGCTACAGCGGACCGTTAACAGGGTGGGTGCCGCGGTTTGTGGGCTTGAAGGACGTCAGCGCCGTGACAAGTGGTATCAGAGCCAAGGGTTAGGCCAAACCATGGCTAGTGGGAAGAACCCGTAGGCTAGTGCCGTCGAAGAGGCTCGACGGAGATGGTTCGAATCAAGCGAAAGCAAAGGCATTCGTTGGCACCCGAGATGCTAAGGATCGAAGACTTTTTGGATATGGAGCGGCTTGTCGGACTACGTCCGAGGAGGCGTCGGTGAATACGGTTGCCATTGACAGAATCTCGGTGAAAAATAGAATATAACGACTAAGTAAAGAGTTTCGTCCTGGTTCGGAATCACAAGGCTGGGGCGGTTGCTGGGAAATAGCATCAGTAGTTCCACCCGGTTCTGATCGAGTAGGAAGCTAACATACGGTAATGGAAGAGGGCGGGTTTGTAGCGGAGGTGGACTCTGGTAGTGGAGGAGATATAGTAGATGGGATGGGCGGTCCTCCCTCTGTCTTCTGTGTTTGCAAGGGTGAGTTGATTGATTTGCGATCGGGTCGGTCTTCCAATCGGGGGGAGGTGGGCGAAGAGGGATCTTTCTGAGTAGAAGGAGATTTTGAGGAAATGGGAGCTTGATTACACAATCCACCAACGTCTGATCAGGGGTTTTCTTAACCTATTTAGGGAAAACTTGCTTAGAAGAAGGGGGCTTGGATTTCATTTTTGCCGTGCAGATGTGAGAAATTGCTATCAGCCATGTTCAATTGTTTGTACTCCCGCTTCTTTCTCCTTTTTCAAACTGAGAGCCTTTTCATATAAACCCATCATTTGGACTGGCTAGGTATACTAATTCGATCACGGCGGTTTTGACGCCTATAAAAAAAAAAAGTAGGAATTTTCATTTTGGTATCTAAGACGGTTTAGAAAGTCTTATATGCTTTCTACTAAAAATAGGCGTCCTATGGAAGAGTTCTTCGGCCGGTGGTACGTTAGGCTATGCCCATGAGTAGAGAGTGCTTTAGAGTTTAGTCTTGTATTGAGAGAGGGTTGCTGGAGAGAGTTTTCTTACTTTTGGAAGGTTTGTTGTCTAATCCTTGTGATCTCCATAGTGGAGCTTTGCCGGCCTTCACCGGTGGACATAGGTCTACTGACTGAATCAGGCCAGTATGGTTGGTCTTCTTGTGTTTTCTTTGCCTCACTAAACTAGGAAATAAGCGCTCTAACAAAGCAAAAGAAGGATGCCCTAAGCGTCGAGGAACATGTACCTTGGTCTATGTAAAGGATGCACTCTTTCTCAGGGCATGTTTCCTGAAAAAGTAGCTGGACTTCGACGATTCTTTCTTTTTGGCTATGAAGGAAACCGTCACGACTTCGTTCCAAACTATAGGAAGTTCTACGGAGTTACATTCAGTTGCTAAAAAGCTAGTCGCCGTTTCCGAAGTAACGGGAGATGGAACAAACAAGGGCGCCAAGGATCGTTGAATTGGATTCCCAATCTGATCCGTCTGAGTCAGGTCAGAAGAGGTGTAGAGGGATAGGAAATATTAGCAAACGGTCTTATGCCTGCTCTTTGCTCCTAATTGGAGGGATCCCTTTCTCTATGCCTTTGTTCTATTCTATGATTGACTTCGGCTATGCAACCCTCATCCAAAAAAGGATGTGTGCAATCACTAATGATGAGTCCCTCCTATCGATTTGTAAAAGGTTTTGAGATTGTTTACCTTGACGCTCAACAACTTCTAAGATAGGGTGCCTTGGATCAAGATGTATGAATGAGTGGCTTTCTATATGCGGATGTGGTATTCCATGTCACCAAAGTAGGCAACTAAGCTTAAGCTTACTTCCATCTCCTATCAATGGCTTCTAGGATACCAATTAGCATCTTTATTAGCAAGCAGTTTCTTTAAGTAATTTCGATCGCCCATTGCATTTGAAAACATCCTCATGTGGGATTCCTTATCTGGTCTCCTTTTCGTTTGATCTAGAGCATTTCTCGGGGTAGTTTTGGATCTCAACAGAGAGAAATGGTCTCTGGAGACAGCCTTTGGGGTATCCCCTGATTGACCGACCATGCTAAATAAGCAGGCTCGTTAGGAAGAGTAGGCACCTTGGTTACCGTCAATTCTTGGAATCACATTATTTAAATTTAAAGAGTCAGAAAATGCCCGTGGAAAGAGAGTCACATTCCCTTATGCTTTTGGTGAAAGGCAATCTTACCTATTAATATAGTCCTTGCGAAGCTCGATAGCCTAAGGATGCGAGGTTGAGCGTTAGCGAAGAAGCGAAGCTTAAGGAGGACGAAGCTAGACTATGGGTGACGCGTCAGCGAAGAAGGCGACCGGATCAGGATCTTGAGAATGTGGGAAATAGATTAGATAAATCTTGCAAACCAGGATCAGAAAAAGCTTGTTCAACAGATCCTTCCAATTCTGGTTTTCATGGATCCAAGTGTGCCTCTTGGGAAGAAATTGCTGCATTGATATGAAATGATCTTCTGCGCCTAAGCCAACGATTCAGATAAGGCTCGAGAGTGAAATAGAACCTTGACTTTCATTTGAAACCCATAATACTAACTCTGCGATCGCCTATGTCTTTCTATAGAACACGATCCCCTAGCCTAAATAGAAAGAGGTCTGGCTATGGTCGAGAATGAGGTCACACTAAGCAGGAATCTTGCCCTTACCCTTCGTTCTCCCCTTCCCGTTCATCTGGAAGGAAGAGGAAATCGAACCGATGATTATACATAATTGGAGAGAAAGCGCAAGGCAGGCTCAAGTAGGCAGATACGGGAGCAGGGTAAATCCACCTATGGGAAGGACCCAAAGCTTTCTTTTCTTTTTCTAGTTAGCGTCTCAAACTCCTTTTTTTTTCACTTACTTTGATGTGACTGAATGATCTTCGTAATTGGTCGAATTGGGTAAACCAAGTTGTTAAGGTAAGGGCGCGTAGACGGACAAGGCTACTGGGGTTAACATTTGAAAAGCCATCCTATTTGCTACGAGGCTCAAAGTGCCTCTTTGATCTGATCAGGGAGACGACTTTGACTCGGTGCTTGGTGCCGATGAAAGCTTTCGGATGAAAGAGTACCACTTTACTACACGATTCCACGTAGACGCCTGCTCGACTGGAGGCTAAGGCAGCAGGCTAACCCCTATCCAGGAGCTTTAGCAGGCGCGAAAAAGGAAGGAGACCCTTAGGTTATTAGTTCAGGATCGCCACCTTCCGATCTTTTGTCGAAAGAGGTTTCGTCGACCCCTGACCCTGTCTTAGGTTTCTTTCCACGAATGGAGCAAAGGTTGCTTGAGAATGAAAGCCGGATTGACATCGACCAGTCTCAACTTTCTTTCTAGGAACTTTTAGCTTCACTTTAAGGTAAGGGAGGGTAGCATGCTTACGAGAGGGCGCCCACGTTTCGTTCTGCGTGGTTCGGATTAGCGGTTCCTTGTCTGAATGTCCCAATGCCGCGCACTCCACTCAGCTGGCTGAGCTGCTTCTCATTCTGCCTGCCTGGTGCCCAGCAAAGCGAGTACTATTCCCAATCTGATTGGAGGTGAAAAGCCTAAACAAAAACCACCTTTGATAAGAGGGAAAGAGGAAGAGTTGAAGCCCCATGCAAGAAGGGTTGGGGGGAAGGCGAGGAATGGGCTGTTTTCTCATCTATAGAATCTGCTGTTCTCGAATAATCTGGTATTGAATAGAAGAGATTCACCTAAGGATGAGAAGAATGTCCGATGCGAGCTAACTTCATGCGTAGAAGCTCTTGAAGGTGTTGGTGTTCTATCAGTAAGCGCTGCTCTTGGTCAACTATCCGTAGAAGCTCTTGATGCAATAAAGCGGGGCTCTTGCTATAGAATCTGCTGAGCTAGTGGGATTACAGTATGAATTTGAATCAGCTGTTGGCACATCCGCTCTTACTCTTACTGCCCTCCTAGGAGCTCTTGGTCTTTCCGGTACTAGTAAATAGAGCTACTTTCGCTACCTCTATTTACTAGTTCCGGGGGGAAGATGTTCTACCAATAGTCCTTCGAAGGCGTTAAGGCAAGGGTCGATGTAATTGAGTCGTGATAGGGTTCCCGTAGGGAAGGCTCGAGCGAATCCGGAAAATCCTGGGTGCGGGGGTTTCTCTCTCGTGCCAACACTATGTATGGAAGGCGCATCCAAGGGAATGGAGGAAGAGGAGGTCTTTCGAGATATGACTGAGAATTGTGTAAAGAAGAGTTCTTTCTTTCGCGGCAAGGAGCACAGAAGCTATTGAAGTCCGGCTTTCCTTATCTTAGCATATTACTTTATTGACTGAGGACTCTTCTTATTCCTTAGGAGGTATAGTTGCTTTCTAACTACCCTATGTTCAGAGTAGCAACAAGAAAGGAGTTCCAGGCTGGCTTGGCGCTTCGGTGGAAAGGAGTGCAATAGATGTTCCGCGAAGGTCACTGGGAGTGGAATACCTAGCCGGGCAGGGGAAAGAGAGGAGATCAAGAGCATTGGGACTTTACCCTGGAGGTGGCGCTTCATTCGCTGTTGCTGGAGTCGAATCGAGGGCATGAGATGTCATTGACTGGTGATGGCTCGGGAATGGATAGAAATGGTGCTTTGGAGCCACAGACAGATTACCTTTATGTCCCTTCTAGTCTGGGTCCTAGAGAATAGATAGATGTAGAGCGGAGGCATTCAGAGTAGAAAGCTTGGCCCGGGACTTGGGTTCATGGAATAGATTTCCATTGACTGGCAGGTCGTATCGAAGCTATTCTCTTCTCTTGTCTATCCCCTATCGACGGTTCTAATGCCGCTTAGCACTCGCTTCCTTTGCTCCGCTCGTCCGTACCGGAGGCGGGAGAAAGAAATAGAGATGGAGCTGGGGTCTTGCAAAGGTCCGGATCAAATCCACGACTTGCCTGTGTTAAGCATATAACTTTTCATTCGAATATGGGACACCAACTGTGATGGAAGGTTCCTCGGATGATTGCTTCTATCGACTGTCCTTCTCCATGTTATGTTGACTGGGGAAGCCTCTCAATGTGCAACCTGACTTTGCTCAGCTAGTGCTACTCTTTCTTTTGGCCTGATCTCGTAAAGAAAGGAAGGCTCATGAATGACCAATCCCGGGAGGAAGACCACGATTCTGCTTCTGTCTGGTTAGGCCATTAAGGTCTCACTACTGACTATGTTCATCTTTGTATCCACAAGGAAATCCCATGCATTGAGATAGCAGGTTGGATCATCATCAAACACAGGAATGGGCGCTCAATCAATGGAATGTTTGCTTTTATCTGTCTTCCAGTCCATTGCTTATCAAATCTCAATCTCAGGTTGAGGTCGAAACAAGGGATCAGATCAACCTGTGGACATGTTGCGCTGAACCTCTCTTCCAACCACAAGAGGTGCAGCGTATGGGTACTTGGCTTCCTCTCTTTTTGACTTGTTCTATGAGTGAGGATGGTCGTAGATCAGAGCGGTATTTCCTTGAATTGACTGAAAGCTTTATTTTATAAGGTAGCTATCTAGCTTAAATAGAGGGTCCTAACTAAATATGGTAGTTCTTCCCCAGCCCGCTATTCCTTCCTAAACCTAAAGTCAGGGCGAACGAACTCAGTTGCGGACTCAGACGTGCTGATACTAAGACTAGAAGAGGAATGCCCCTATTTATGCATGGCGCAAGGAAGAGCAAACTGATTTTAGCTAATCTTGGATCAGTATTTCACACTCACCAAAGATGAAAGATAAAGGTCGTCCTCAACTAACAGTTAGCCAAGGACGGAAACCCAATCACGAGGGGGAAAAGCACCCCATTGAGGGAGGAGAAAGCCCTATCCTTTGACGTGACGCAATTAGTAAGGCAATATATATTCATTCGTGGACTAGGGAAGACCGGCTGCTTGATCTTCTCTTGCTCGTGGGAGCTTGAGAACTAGGAGGGGGGAAGACCTGGGACCAATCTCGAGGGAAGGGAGGGTCTACTGCTTATTGAAATACAAAAAGTAGATCCGGGAAGACTTCCTCCCAGATAGAGGGAAGCCCGGTGAAATCTCCTAGATAGAGGGATTGCGGTTGTTCACTCAAGGCAAGGGGAGCCAAATGAGAACTAGAATCCTTCGCACTGCAAGGTATAGAACAACTAAGGGTACTGGTCCTGCTCGCTTTTGCTTCTGCTTCTTAGGGCCTGGCCTGAACTTAGGAATTGGATTCAAAGCCTGACTGAAGCGTAGCAGCTATTGATTTTTATTGTCTTGTAGCTGGCTTGAATTGAAAGCCTAGAGCTGTGGAGTGGTGTGTGGGACTCGTGTAGTAGTAGCTAGACTCCACCCCAACCAGTAAGAAGCACTAAACTGAACTCTATAAGGATACACGGGGGGTGATTACTTACTCACTAACACAATCGATAGGTGTTTAGGATATGAACTAATCCTTCCCTTGGTGCCCGACCCAAGGAGTCAATCTAACTCCAGTAGTAAGATAACTATTAGGACACGGGGCGATATGTTAGTGCATCCATTAGCTCCTTGTTAAGACCCGACTAACTAAATAGAATCTCCTTCTTCTAGGCAACAGGGTCTGAGCCCCTGTCCCTAGTCTGAGTGTTAGTAGTTTCATTAGAGCAAGCTCATCAGTGTTAGCGTTTTGACTTGCTTGCTTACCGGCGGGAAAGGAAAGAGTTTCATAGTCTCATTCCCAACCCTAGAGACAACCCTGCCAACCTTGAGTCCCCTGCCAGCATAGGAATAGGTAGATTAGTCACTATGAAACACAAAGAAGCAAGCCAGGCAAAGAAAGCAAGCAAGGCAGGAGCTGGGATTGAGAATCTCTTTCTTGCCTTACCTTTAGGACTCATACTTGAGCAAGGGGGCGAAGCGGTAAGCAAAGATGAGAAAGGATAGGTTGTAAGCTACGAATCACGAGTTATGGGTTCAGCCTTCTACGTACAGGATTCTATCCCTTCACTTCAAACCTGCCTGTGCTCAAAAATAGGGTGGTTAGGGAGGGTCGATCCATCAACGGATCCAACAACAGATCAATCCTCAAGGAATCCACGGAGAAAGAAAAGAGTAGAATATTTCATTATGAAGGAATGAGTAAATTATATTATATTACCCAAAGGTTACTCTCCTTTCTACCGAGCAAGCTCCATTCATACCCAACCATCGCACACAAGAGACAGCCCTTCGAACCTATGGCGAACCAGTATCGTACTCTAGGGCGGTCTAGTGAGAGCAAATGATCAAGCAAGAATGTGCCTACATCCGTAGATGCACTTCGTTGACTAGTGAAGGGAGTCAACCCTGGGGACTAATGTTGCCACTGGGGTCGCTCATCTTACTCTAGGGTAGCACTCTCTATGGAAAGATGAGTGGTTGTGCTTCACTAGCCAAGTCCATGCACCTACAGCTCGATCTACTAGCGCTCTCTCGATAAGGAGAGGAAGTCCTCTTTCAACACCTATCCTCATTCATTGTAACATTGCCCTTTCTTTGATTGTCGCGTTCTCCCGGACGAAAGAGAAAGAGTTGTTTACCAAGCCAAACCGTACCGGGATGGATGAGAACTGGAATGAACACCATGGGGAGCTACACCTGCGCTTAGGAGAAGAATCCTGTCTGACTGACCCTACCATGATTGAATGACTGAGCTATGCCATGGAGGAACTAAGCATGCCGTGGAAGAAGAAGTGGACCCCCGAACAAGGAAAGTCTATTACGTCAATCTTACAGCTCCTGTTATCCCAGCCAGGTCCGAAGACAAAGTGGCTTTATGGGCAAGGCTTTCTAGTCTCCCTCGGTACCTAGAGCTCAAAAACGGAAGTATCAAAGGAAAGAACACAACTTCTTCGGAGATCACATCCGTTCTCTTTCTTCTTGAATCCTCCTAAATGATTGACCACTTCATTCCTGTTTTATGAGTGAACAATCTTACTTGTCTTTCGTGATCTTTCCATTGCTTGTTCAACTCAGCTAATAACTGAGAAAATGCCTGAATTGAATGGCAAAAGAGTCTGGGTTGTCTTTTTCATAAATCAAGATTGAACTTTCGAAGCGATCTGGTACGACAATTTATAGGGCTTCTCATAAATGTTCAGTCAGGCCTAGATCGAAAGGTTGCCCCAGCCGGCAGTGTCATCATCAATGATGATTCGAAATCTTATGTCAATTCCTACAGAGCAAGCGTTCTTTACCTTGTAAAGGTAGTGTATCCTACCTCTTCTAAGTCGGGGCATCCTGAGCCGGAAAAAAACCGTGAGCTACTAAGCGTACCTGGTCTCGTCCCATATCTTAAGGTAAACCCTGTTTTTGAGCTGACGCTTGAGAAGGACAGGTAGGTGCTTACATCTGATGGATTGGGCAGTTCTACACTAATCTGCTTTTCTTATATTTATAATAACTCGGGAACTAGCTTCGCAACTCACCCCGATAAGGATAGAATAGCTCGACCGGTCCTATCTCTACACATCAACTCATGGTACTCCCTGGGCCCCCTAACAGGTTAGCGACAGCATTCTCGAGGGCTCCAAGGAAAGCCCGTGACTTCAACCCCCACGCCATCCGCGGACTTCCTATGGATTTTATTGGCTTACTATTTCATTAAAAAAAGCCCCCGCTTTCCTTTGAACCCGAAAAGCCCCGCTATCCCTCAGCCATCCTACTATCTGCAATGACAATATCGTCACCCATTCTATTTGGATATCTCGCCCACCCAGAATGAATCCGTGATAGCTACTAGATACTAGAGTCATACTGGTCTTGTTTGGCTTACAATAGGCATGGCATCTATGTTCTTGCTTCGGATAGACGGCTTTCCTTTCTTTACCAGGAGCAGTGAGCTTAGTACCGAAGCCTGTAATTGACGGCTGGAGGGTCATCAGTTTACGGCATATCCGCTGAAGCCTCTGCCCAGCACTCGGATTAGGAATTACTAGACCAGGCCTGAACCACAGGAATGGACAGCCCTGAGTCAGGTGCACATCGTGACGTAAATGAGGATGGCGATGATAAGCAATCGAATAGTAAATAAAAGAACGAAACTCCCCTCTTTGCTGATGGTTGGATTTCTGTTCGATACGGACCTAGATGGAATGAAAAGCCTGGACCCCGTTGTTAGTTGAAAAGGCTTGGGTTATGGCTATCTCCCAAGAGTGGGGCATTTACCTGGCGTATGAGAACCAGAATAAAATAAGTCTTCTTTCTATACGAAAATACAGATTTCGTTCGCCTTCTTTCGTACTTATGGATACTTCTTCCGGTCAATCGAGGTCCTTCTCTGTTCCCATACGTGGATGTGGATTACTTGGACTTGTCTTGGATTTTATTTGTATTGTTAGCGGCATTCCCTTGCCGTTGGATTCCTGCCTCAAGACTCTGTCACTGGGCCGGGTTCGCCCACTGCTTTCATAGATGTCGTGCTTTGGCACAGAGCTAATGGTAATGGATGCCTATTACGTTCTCCTGCTCCAAAAGAAAGCATTCACCGACTTACTTACGTAATCGCGAATCAGGGAAGAGGTTTAAGCTGAGAAATTGAAATTGAGAAATCAAAATAATAGATTAGGCTATTATTAAGGAACTTTTCCTCTTCGAAAAGACTTTCTCCCTGCTTCCAGCACAAGAAGGAGATTCAGCTTAAAAGCAGAACTCTATAGGATATGTATCGAATTGCATGAGATTAGACAGTTTTTTTGGAGCTTTTTAAAATTAGAATAGAAAGAGAGTCTTTTTGCTTGCCGCGAATGGCTCTCTTTGTTGGAGAGGAAAGAAACTACCTTGTTCTACCTTAGGAGCATAGAAGCCCGCCTAAACTCATCAAATCCAGAAAGGAAGCCAACTAACTCATAGCCGCCCACTCGCTCATATGACCGGCAGGTCGGAATTGGCCCTGATTCTTTCTGCTTCTTTTTTTTAGTACGGTATTACTTTCCTTCCTTATCCCAGTCTGAAACTAGAACAGCCTTCCGCTTTCTTCTTTGCTTTCGTTTTGTTCCTGCTCATCTCAACCTGACTGCTGACTGGCTGTCTTACCGACCGGAATGATTGAAGAATGGAATTGAACAAAGGGGTGCAAAGAACTCCCTTCTTTACGTGCCTTACATCCCTGACTGCGACACTGACTTACTTGATTGATTCATTCTTGTATTTCGCGAGGGCTGACTAAATGACTAATTGAACCGGTTGGTCAAAGGAGAAAACCCTTACTTCCGAGAAGAGACCGACCCGAAGAGGTGGGGAGGCTCCTGCCTGTTTGAATGCCTTCTTTTTGATCTCGCCAACAACAGATTTTTTTTCTTACGGCGAAGAAAGAAGACGTCCCTTACTGACACTTACTGGTTTGATTAATAGATCGCTTCGCTTGATTCGGAATCGAGCATCGTGGAAGGGAAGGAGAACTCAGTCCCGGGCCCCTTTTGCGCCATGTTTGAGAAAGAAAAGAGTGATTCTCTTTAGTTAGAAAGAAAGGACGCTTAACACTATACTTGTTTTCTTCAAGCGGTTCCAAAATACCTTGAAAGAAGAAATACTCCCTGAATTTCAAACTCCTATGGAAGCCTTATTCACTATTGATAGGCTGCTCCTCCTTCAGCTTGATCAAAGTCTCGGGGCTCGTGATTCCCACTTCAACCTTGGCTTGGTCCCGCTAGTAGTAGTCTCATTCCCTGCTATCGGTAGTAGCATTAGTTTCTTTTCCCTTTTTTTATTCTACTGTAATAGGGCTTGATGTAGATAGTCCAATAGTCCAGTAGAGGCGGCTACTTCTCTTCTCTTATTGTTTGTATTTCGATGATCTTTTCTTACCGGAAAGGTGAGAGGCAAGGAAGGAAGCATAGGCAATCAATCCAATCGGCTTGAAAGGGGATCTCCCACTCGGGTTAAAGACTCAGGATTCAACTTTCCGGATCCCTTGCAAGACGCTCAAGATCTATAGCTGCTTGGCTTGGTTGGAATGCTTGCCTTGGGGCAGAAAGGCCAGGCTTTGAAAGAAGTTACTCTAGCCTACGTCGAGAAAGAGTAGATAGGAAGACGGTCCACTATCTTGGGAGAAACCTTTCTAATCAAATCCCTTTTAGCTATTCTGTCAAATAGTTCAACTGATGCGCATCCCACGCTGCGCACTCCAGGAGTGTTCGCAATGTCGCTGCCGTGATTCACGCTTCAGGAGATCGATAGTGTAATTAAGCCTTACGAAATCCTTTCAATATCTTCGCCGGGAAGCGAAGCGGCGCTAACGTCGGTCTTCGCCATTCCCTCCTGCTTTTGCTTGTTCTGTGCAGGTACCACCTGAAGGTTCGAAAAAGCAGGGCCCCAGTGGAACTGAACGCGCTCTATCTTCGCTAGCCCAGGAGGACTTAGTCCTTCCACCATGTGATTAGGTTGTCCAAGCCCTTCCGTCTATCCCTTAATGCCTTAAACATGCCCTTCTCATCCAAATCTTCCATGCATGTCAGTCTAATCTAACCTTATAGGTTTCTCACAGTAAGCAACAGCAGTCTTAGGAAGCCCAAGTCCGAGTGCTTTGAGTCAATTCACGCCCTATAGGCAAGGGAATATGTTGAAATTTCTTCTTCCCAAACTGAACAGATAGCGAATTCTGTGACTCATTTCTCACCGCGTCTACATCTATCCCCATGGCTTCACGGCTTGACAGACCTTCCCCCATACTAAATAGATAGGAACATTTGTCTTCGCCTTAACTGCGTAAAAGCGAACCCTATCTTGTCGAGAAGCAATCCTATTGGTTTGGTTCGCCCGTAGGCAGCTGATTGCCTTTTTCGTTACGCCTGTAATTAGGCTACCACCCTACCCTCTCCACGGGCACAGTTCGCTTAATTCTACCTTGAGTTCTTTACTCCCACACGCCTTTGCCAGACTGGAACACCCCCCTGCTTTTCGTTGTCAGCAGTCACTTCATTGAGATCACCCGCAACAGGATAGGACTGTGCGAGCTTAACCAAAGACTCCCATAACTCATCGCGTGAAACTGGATTTGGAGACAGTTCGGTTCCTATCTACCGTTGGTGTTAAAGCCGGAACTTATTTCAGATTATACTTTCCCTGGGATTTATTCCACCTTTCTGTTTCGAGTAGATCTTATGTAGCTGCTCGGGTATATATACTCACCAGGCAGCAAATGCAATTCTGAGACCTTATTCAACTACTAGTCAACGAAGGAAAGGTTGCTTTACTAAACTAATAAAGGGCCCGGCTCCAAGTTGTTCAGAAGACGAGTCAATCTAGACAGGGCTATTCCTCACAATTGCTCCTTAAGCAACTACTATCTTTGATTCAGCGCTGTGTTCCCTTGGAATTCACTATTCCGAAAGAGCTTTTTCGTTAACAAGCGATTCTAGCACAAGAGCCAAAGAGCCTATTCTATCACGTATCAGGAAATCCAGTAAGAAAGGAACTAAAACAGTAAGGACATTCTCTGCCTCAAGTCCCATAGCCTATTCTAAAGCAGCTGGGAACGAATCGGGCTTTGGTTCTATCTTTTGTCGCCCATTGCAAGAGCGAGGGTGAGAAGTGAGAGTCGATTTCATCACAAAAAGATATTAGCGTATATAGAATAGAAATGGGAGCTGCTATTGCTATCGCTGCTGTTAGCTCAAAGGGAGTGAAGTCAACAGAGCTCTGGCAAGAACAGCAAAGCAACCAATTAGCGAGTGGGGAAACCTCTTTACGGAGGGAGTAGCTCCTCTTTATCCCATTTAACCAAGCCGGCATAGATCGACGGTACAACACAAACAAAGCCATACTAAGCTAAGAGCAACTCCAGCTCGACTAGCTCGATGGGCAAGTCAGAGAGATAAGGAAGAGATCCAGCGGGGGATAGAAGACTGTAAGACGCTTTAGCATCTACTTCTCACCAGGAGCCCCTTGTGGAGCTTTCCTCGAAAAGGTAGCTCGTTAATAGCCCACGAAAAGCCTTTCTTTGTAGCCCTATTGGAAGGAAGACAGAATCCATGAATAAGCGCATTCATCGGACAAAGGAGGAAGATCGAAGCTTTCTTTCAGAACCTTAGGTTAAGCCTTGGGAAAGCAGATGTCATAAAATGCATTTTATGGCACCTTTGATCCCCCTCTCGACTGATTTTTCCCCTCGTTCGCTAGCCTTTTGGGACTGATTCCCTCTTCTCTTGTCTTACTAGCCAAGTCCAATAGCAACGGAGTCTTTCTAACATAAAGCTGAGTGAGAGCAAGCATTTCTTCCGCACGCACCAGGGCTATTTTCGCTAGTTCTTGAAGTGAAGTCTGATCTCTTAATTGGCCTAAAGGGCCTAGCCCTAAGATCTTTCTTTTCTCTTCCTAGTGCCAAGCAAAAGGCCAAGAGCAGCTTCTTCTGTAACAGCAAAAACAAAGGACGGCTATTCTTTTTGTTCAATGAGAAAGCATTCGTTCATAGTCGCTAAGAGGAATCCGAGCTTATTCTTATTCAATGCTAGCTCTGACCTAGTGGGAATCTAAGATTGAAAAAACCTCCCTTGCTTCCGAACCAATTGCTTGAAGGCCTTTCCAAGACCGAAGTACTGATACTGAATCAACTTCCTTAGCTTAGATAACTCGAAGACAATAGCGATAACAAGAAGGATAACAAGCCTAAGCCTAATGCTTTGTGCCGCATCATGAGCTGGCTGACTACGCCCCCCTAAAAGAAAGTAGAACTATATCGAAAAGACAGCTCAAACTGATTAGCTACGTTCGCGAGCATCAACTCTTGATACTTTGAGACTTTAGCTCCTAACTTCCCTTGAGCCGGTTCCGGCTTCCTTCCCAAACGAAGCCATTCCCTCAACACAAAACGACTTTCAAGCTTCCATATTCAATACCTGACCTACAACACTAACCTTTACTTTCTCTCAGAAAATACGTGCCTTTCTTTAACCTAACCCGGCACTACATGCTCATCAGGCGGCCCAGGCAGGGGGGACGGGAGATGATTCTCTAAATGTGGAAGCACGAAAGCAGGTCTTGCGAGCCTTAAGTATTTCGATTTAGCGGATTCCAATCAAGAATCAATACTATAGTTACATGCTGAACAGATCACTTCACCCGGCCTTTAACCCCTTCATGGGGGGATACTGTCAGAGCATCACCTCGCCCACTCTGTTTTGGGTTAATCAACCATGTACATGCCATACTCTTTTTCAATTCATGGCGTTCGCCTTCCACTCCTACCCGCTCAGAAAAATGAAGATGATAATAACATAGGATCTATCTCTCTTTTACTATTTTTTCTTGTTTTGGGAGATCCAGGAATCTCACAGTAAGAAAAATAATTATGACAACCACTGAAGAGGTACTACTCATTCTATTCCTAATCGAGGAGTCAGGGATTGGACCAGACCATGTCATATGATTTCACCGGAGATTGTCGGTCAAGGGCACCGACACTGTCACTATCTAGCTATCGAAGCTTTGGATCGGGCATCTCCCGCTTTCGAACACTTGAGAGCACGAGCGGGAACTACAGCGAACTGATTCAACTCGTGTAATCTTTAAGAAAATGCTTATTCCCATCCTTCCTATCTAGAGCTTTAGCCTATCTAAAATCGATAAGAATTCTTTTACACAGATTTAGAAGGAATCCAGAACTCCCTATCATCAGCTTAGACTCTAGCAAGAGATCTCAGGGGCAGGTCAACATAGGGCAAGATTCATAACCCCTGTCTAGCAAGAAGCGAGGTCAAGGAGGATAACAAGGCTTCGAAATGACTAATTGGATTTTAGATGGAGGAGGGGAGGTACAAAGGCTTTCACAACAATCGTCTTTAAAGATAGATGGAGTTTTCCAGATATGAGAATTCCCCCTTTCCACGTGTACAGCAGTCATAGGAGGAAAGCGCACTAATTAATCCATCCTGGAATCAGGTACTTCTTTTCATCAAGCCGAGAGTTAAGACTTTCTATCACTCCAATATCTCCTCATGTAATTCAATAGACAGGAAGCCTCAATCACATATTCTCTTTATCTGAAAAAAAGAATCGAAAAGGGGACTCAAAGAAAAGGGCTTAGTCTGTCAACTACTGTGAATCTATCTAGCTTTACAAGCATTCCGAAGAGCCTACTTTACGAGTCATAATGTAGAGGGTATTCTTTCCCTTGTCTTTAGAAGAAAATCATAGTTGCCCACAAGAGACAAAAGTGAGGAATCAAGATGAAAGGTCTCGTATCATTATATAAAGGTGTAATGAAGATGAACAAGGCTAGCAGTTTCGTTAGGGAATGGGAGTCTTATATAAGTTTACTCTTTTCCACCTACCTATCATACAATCTCTACTTTGAGACCTGATGAATGAAGGGCGGGAGCAGAGTCTTCATCTGCCACCTCTATTCAATCACTGAAGCCCAGCAATAGATGTTGATGGATTCAGCCCAATAGAGTGTAGTGTCACATGGCTGCAAATAGACTGGATTAGGTTTCACAAGATCTCCTCGTCCTCGGTCAAGAAGTGGAACCAATTGCTTAACTTCGCGCAAAGGCAGACATGCGGTGGTTAGTACGCCTTGAGTGAGGAGTGAAGTTCAGGGCGGAGTCGCTGCTGCTGCTTTCTGTCCGTAGTTATAGCTGCTTTATAAAGGATGAAGCTAGGCTTTGAGGAGCATTGCATTTCTTTTGCCAAAGGCCAGTGATTGACTAACTGTGTTCTACGGGTGTGATCGACTAGGCTGAGGAACTACTCTCTATATAATAACTAAGATAATAGAAAACTCGCTTGATCTTGTTCATACAGATGGCACTAGAAAAAATCCCGAATCTTCTTCTGTTATATACCATCACTAAGATACTCGATTCAGACTCTGCCTCAAATAACTTTTTATTAGGGAAAGGGTCAAAAAGAGGTACTTTCGCCCATGGTGAGATAGAACATTCGCTAGATGAGTGAAAACTTTTTCGATCTGATACCCCATAATGAGAACTGGTTCATAAGGTTTGCCACTAGGGGATGGATAGAGCTAGACCTTTATTGATTGGAGACCCAGATTATAGAGGACTTTTTGACAGAGGGCATAGCGTTATTCCTTTTACGGATAGGTGGGACTAAGACCGATATCATGGTCTTCCTCCTTCTCGATGCGCGGTAAAAAGTCTATTTTGGAATTCCTTTAATGGACGAGTTCATACAGCCAGTGATTGTCCAGAGACTTCGACTGCTGCTTAGCGCTTAGCGACTGAATCAGCCCAGGAAAAAAACCGATCGATACATCGATACATAGGGTGGTAGTCTATCTAGCTTTTTCAAGCAAAGGTAAGCTTGTTGACTCAATTAAAATGACCTTCGACCACAAAGAGTTTTTCAATCTTTATAAAGTCAAGCTCAATAGGAATCCCTTTCCTAGTGAATGAATCGTCAAAATCCTTCTCAAACCGAGATCTTATCTTATAGGGGCACAAATCAATGGGTGCCGGCGCTGCTACAAAAGAATTGCATTAGCGGGAGCTGCTGTCTAGGTCTATATACAGTACGTGATTTGTTCTGCAAGGAAGGCACAAGAGACTTCTTAGAAAGAAGAGATTGAGAAGAATGAATTCCTCCGCGGTAAAGTCTTAATTGGATCAATCGTTAGCCTGAATAGCCTACCAATAGCAAGGAACAGAAGAGTCACCCGTGACGTGAAAGGAGAGAAAGTCAATAATTTTTTCAAAGTCATTTAGGGCAACAAATGGTAGAGGAACGAAAGTAGCTCGACCGAGACCTAAAAGGTGGGAAGGGCCAATGCCAATCATTCCCTAAGTGAGAGGAAAAAAGCTCATAGTTAGGAAGTAACTTCAACTTTCTCGAGTTGCAGGAGTGAAAGAAAGAGTCTCGACTAAGAACTCAAAGTAGCGGAGTCTGAGGTTAGAGGCATATGAACAAGGAAAGTGGGAAAGTGACACAAGATCCACTCGACGAAAGGCAGGAAATAACGGTAGCTAAGTCGGCTTCGGGTTACTCATTGCATTCCTGCCTACCTTGCAGCACTCTTACCGCGTAGTGGGAAGAAAGAGGAAGGAGTGGCTGTAATTCGAAAACGGCAAACAGTGCTTACTCATTAAGCAGTCCTCGGTAAAAGAAGGCTGGAAAAAAGAGATCAAGATGGGAGCATCTCACTCAGCTGTGAGGGAATGGTCCGCTGTTGTGACGAATAAGGGCTTCAGAAGGTGCTCTAGGCGATGGGATTGTTTGAAGGCATTACCGGTCTTAGCAAGAAGGACTTGCTTGCAAGAGGGAGCTCTTTTACATCGTTAGTGAAGCTAGTACCCTAAGTTAATCAAATCCTTCTCACTGAACTCCGATTGCCCTAAGGCAAGTAACTGAACTGACTTAATCTTAATGTCCGAGATTGAATTAGAATAGGAAGTTGTTTCAGAAGGAGCTCTTACCGTGAGAGTATCCGCTCTTAGTCTTTTGCCACTAGATCAACTTCTTATCAACATTACCCTCCTCCACATTTCCGGGAAAACAATCATTTTTCTTTCTGCAGAAAAAAAAACTTTTCTATACAGCTTTACCCAATTTAATTTTCATTCCCTGTCTTTCTCTCTTCTCTTGTTCTAATGAGAGAAGAATACAATAATTGCCTTTTTGGTTAATATTGAAAAAAGCAAATAAATAATAGTGTTATATAATCTCACACTCTCCTTCAAGCTTCAGGGGTGAAATCACGCTTGTCTTTCAATTACTGAAAGCGAAGAGAAGATAGCCCTTGTTCTAGTCAGAATAGAGGGCAGTTGGTCAGATGATGGCACAAACTTAAGAATAAGATCGGCGGAGGCCACTCTTTCTCGCAGCTATTGAAATGGCTGCTATCTTCCTAAACAGGAAAGGGGGAAAGAGGGGTCGGGAAGCCCAAAGCACGCCTTAGTTCGTTCCGCTGGGACGAACAGGTCGAGACGTGGTGTATGTAAAATCACTTTGGTGAGAGATCGCTATGCCACGTGTCCTTAAATAGACTGGACATATTGCTTAAAAATAAAAAAACTCACACACAACAGGTTGGAAAGGCCTGAAGGGTGGCCTAAAAGCTTTGGAACGGCTTTCGCGCGACTCACCATTATTATTATTCTTTGTCTTCGCATTACCCCAGTTCCTTAATCCAAATAGCCATAGGAGAAGCTGAGCTAGCTAACCTAAGTCCGTAGCTAAAGTTCTCAAACAAGAGTTCCATTCCCCTTACTCGTATTGCAGGCAAATCCCGTTACTAGTAGTTCTGGTTAGCCCATTTGCCCGAGCACACTCTCAACTTGTAGATGCGCCAATCCCGCCTTCCCCGACGAGAACAGAAAAAGCAAGAGACTACGAACACCAGCACGCATGAAAACAGCCCTTTTTAAAGCATACCCAAGGAGAGCGGGCATCCATCCAATCTTCACTTATAGACATGGCCTTATTTCCGTTTTCCGTTCGTTAACTACTTCTAACGAGCAAGTTTTCAGCCTACCTCGGCTGCGAGAAGGAAATAGAATAGTGGACAAACAGCAATAACCGTGCTTATCCTTCTAATAAAGAAACTAAACCTTACCTAAGAAACCGATTTCACCCACTACTGCTACTACTAGTATAGAAGAAGATCTATTAAGACGCACGACTACCTATATAACAAGTTGCCTCTGACCTCTCCGTCTCACGACCGCAAATAAAACCTGTAGCTTCATGCCCTGACCTGAACTGAACTACTACTGGCTTAGCTGTCTAGCTACTAAAAACTTGGCACCCGTCCTGCCAATATAATATAGTAGAAAGAGTATAAATAGGATTCCCCTCAGGGCACACTTGTTAGCTACAGTTCCCATCTGTCTTGTAAAGAACTCGAACTGCCCGCAGTTACGAGACTAGCTCCCCTGGCCGTAGCAACTACAGTTACTCTTGCTCCTGCCAAATCCTTACTTCAGGGGATTAAGGTAGTTTACTTGCTGGCTGATAAGTCAAGTAACGAAGCCTAAGATTAGATGACTGATTAGATTACTAGTTTGTTTAACTGAGGTTCTCCGCCTCGCCTAAGTCTCATATCTTAAAGTAAAGAAAAGACTATAACTCAACAGCAAGCTGCCTTTACTTGACTTGGCTTCAAGTCCCAAAACCCAAAAGGTGTTATAAGTTGGAAGCTAAGAAGCTACTCGTTTATGAGTAGGAGTTCCCATCGGTCCAGAACTAGAAGTAAACTCAAAACCTGGATTTGGCGAAAAGGACCTATTATTTGCATTCTCCTACTCCTAATAGTACCCATTATTCTTATTCTAAAGTACCATTAGAGCTCCTTTTCCCGACAACAGAGGGGGGATCTTACTTTCTCAAGTCATACGTCTTTTGTTCAGCCACCGATAGTCAACCACATGTTTCATAAAGTCCAGATTCTATTCCCAAACAAATCTCATTCCTCTTTGAAAAAGTCCTCGTTCTAAAGAAAGTAAACTTAGGCTCTGTTAATTCCGAATTGAGAGATGAAAGGAGAATAGAGGAGAAAGAGAGAGAGAGAAAAGGAAAAAGAAGATGGTAGAAGAGAAAGGATGATAAAATTAGGGCTCAAGAATGAAGCCCTCCTTCATTCTATTAGGTAAAAAATGACATTAAAAAAAAAAAGGATTATACAAGTTTCAAAAGTATACTAGTATATCCCTACTAAACACTACCGTTGGAGCATAGATGTTAATCATGCCCAACTTGCACATTACTAGCTCGATCAGTCTATCCCTTGAGAGTGCTTTAGTAAATACATTGGCTAATTGGTTACGGAAAGCAACATGTGGTGTGATATGGGACTCAATCTTTTCTCTTAATGAAGTGGCAATCCACCTCAATGTGTTTAGTCCTATTATGAGAAAGTGGATTGTTGGCAATATGTATAGCGGCTTGGTTATCACAGTATAGCCTCATGGGTACTTCTACCACCTCGCCAACCTCTTCCAAGAGAGACTTGATCCATAATCCTTCGCACATACCTTGTGCCCTGGCCCTATACTCAGCTTCTGCACCCACTATAGTTGCCACCACTGATTGCTTTTTACTTTTCCAGGACACCCCCTAACAAATGCACACCATCCTGAGGTTGATCTCCTGTCCTCTACTGAACCAGCCCAATCAACAATGCCAGTGAATGAGGAGATCGACACGCGGGGGCGTCGACGGAAAAAACATCCCAACTTCGAAACCCCCACTGATGAAAGGTCAACCCCCGCGGCTGCGGAAGTCAAAGAAAGAGCTACAACTATCATACTAACCAAAAATGCAGCGCTATGAGGAGATTTGTAGGAAGGAAGGCTTACTGCTTTTTGGTTGTTACAAGCGAATAGCTTTCCGGTTGTCTGCTAGCCTGTGTAATAGTAAGAGCCCCCGATGGCTTCTTCCCTTCTAGCATCTCCCGTAGCGGAAAAGGGACCTCTTGCTTCGAATCAATCCTATCATTATCATCAGTAGGGGCCTAATGCCAGTCTTCGAGGCAAGCGAATCAATCGTATCAACCTTTCCGGCACTAATCCTTGTGCTAATTCTTGTAGTGCTTGACTCAGTCTATCCGTCAGTCCTCAGTCCTAAATCCGTCTCGATGGAATAGGCTTGGATGACCTCTCCTTCCTTTCATCTTTGGCATCTCTCTTACCTTACCACTTTAGGGACTACCGGAATAGAATAAGACTGGTAGGAAGACTTCCAGGGCTTGGAATGATTACTCACGCCGGTAAAGCAGTTACAACCACACTTCCATTCACTCACAGAACAATAAAAAGACTTGACATCGCTCCTCACTCAACGAAGACGGAAAAGGAAGGAATTGCTTAAGTAAGGGGAGCAGCTTCACTCGCTGAGGCAAGAAAGAGAAAGAAGGAATGAATTGCTTCGAAAAGCAGTTTTTAAGGATAAAGGAATAGTGTTCCAGCGGCCTGAAACAAAAAGCGAGATGCCAGTGGGGATAGACCCGGCATTAATAGAAAGTGAACGAGCAAGACCGGGAGAAACTTCAATAACAAAACCAAGAGAAGGAATTGATGCGGCTTTCGTAATAGAAAAACGTGAGGTAAACCCTAAGACAAGGTACCTTAAGCGATAGCGCAATGGGCATCCAAAAGGAAAAGCAATAAGCGTACGGGGCCCTCCAAGACCCGTGCTTTACTTAAAATTAAAAGTGGATAGGAATGAAGGCTTACATAGACTTGTTGAGCTGAAAGCGAGCCCAAACTGATTTATGATATGGGACAGCTTAGGCCTTATCCGATACGGCAAGGGTGCTTACACATGGAACCCCATTTCCTCCTTCTTTCTTATCTGATTCTGATGGCTTGACAGAGTCAGGGACTAATGGGACTGGGACTGAGAATGGTAATCTAGAAAGTTTACCTCGGGGACTTGATTCTAAAAAGCGGGCGACCTCAAGCATTCGGCTTGAAATAAGCCTTAAACCATTTAGAGACTAGCGGCGATTGAGCTTTGGTGGAACATGATTCCCGAGCTCCTTTAATGGTCATTGCTAACAAGCTATTCTGTCAAACAAAAGAGTGACTTCTGTCGGGGATGGAATTTCATTCCTGACAATCAGTCTGATTCCAACAAGAAGGCAAGCAACTTCAAGCTCTCACCTAAAAAAGTAAAAGGAGATGGGATAGATGTTCTAGAAGAAGCTCTTTGCCGGATAACCTTGGACAAATCCTATGCAAGAAGAAGCTCTTTGGCACAAAGAGAAAGAGTTGGGATTGAGCTTTTTCATTTCGTTATGCCAAGAAAGGGCTATTTACGTAGCAAGTAAGTCTAGGCTTTCCCAACTTCAACTCCAGGTAAGGCGTAAGCACTTTTCTTTTAGGGCTTAAGGACGAGAAGATTTTACACTAGCTTTAGACCTAGAACCAGCTGACTTAACATGCCTCCTAGACCAGCTCTCTTCTTTGAGTAGCTTTCTTCCTTCGGTAACGGAGTCTTAGCCTCGGGATACTACTTTTCCAGGAAATGAGCTTAGTGATGGGCTGTATCGCTAGGTAAACGGGGATCAAACCCTAAAGAAGCACTCGATCTATCGCTCACTTGTTGAGTAAAGTCAGCAGTGTAGAGAAGTGATCGAAGCATGGGTTCAAAAAATCTACTCTACATACTTAAGATATTTTGGATTGGGGCCGCAAAGAAAAGAACTTCCAAATAAAATAGATCTTTGCTAGCACCGGTGAAGTCTTAGCTGTCGAACAAGCAATGAGGGGTGAAGCCCAGGCTCTAACGAATATTGAAAGAAGGATTCAAAAAGTCTATAAGAACTTCTTTTTCCTCCCTAGCTGTAGAGGCTTCTTTCTTCGCTAACGCTTGGGAATTCCTAGAGAAAGTCAGTTGAGTTCTATTTCTAGCTTTTTCCTAACTCGAAAAGATATTTATCTATCTAGCTTTCACCCTCTAGGTTACCTTAACTGAACCCAATCCCATCCTTCTCGTTCGATCCGTGCTTTTAACGAATTACCACTTATTCTGTGGCCTCTAGCCTTCTACCCCTCTCCTGACGTCGAGCCGCTTCGCCCCTTAGTCCAGAGCAGGAGCAGCGGATTCGCCTACTTCAAAGTCTAAAGTCAATAATCCGGATTTCCCCTCTTTCCTTCAAGCAAGGCTGACTTCATTAGCTATAGGTAGACTTCACACAAATCCAATCGTACAAGCAAGTAGATCAACATCAACGTTGAATAGTTTCATTCCATCTAGGGTTCCCTGCAAACTTCTTATATCTACCGGGGCAACAACCTCTTCCTTGAAGACCCTGTATTGCTTGTCTTTCTTCTCCTAGTTACTTCTTGGATTCGCCGCAAACAGATGACTAAAAGCGCTTACTAAGCATAGTCCCGGAAATTCCAATGCAATTAGCAGCGAATCTTGCACTTGAGGAGCAGATCTCTATCTGTAAGAGCGGATTAGGCGCATGCCATGGATGCGAAATTCTTTACTTTAACAAAGAACTTAGTTAATTATAATTAAAAGGCTCTGCGCAGCAATTTTCCTCGTAGGCAGAGGTTGGACAGAGACTCAAACATATAAGGCAAAGGTGTGCAGGAAAGGCACCCGGACTTATTTCCAATCGCATATAGAGTGAGCGAAGCACGGGTAGATCCCATTACAGATTGAGTAGGGGGAACCCCAACTAAAGTAGCAAAGATAAAGTCAGCAGCAATTGCTAATCTCTTGATCTATGCACTTTCAATAGCACGCAGAGGTGAGGATCGACTAAGCATTTCCCTCGACATAAAATAAAGTAGGAGAACTCGCCCAAAGGGAACATTTAGAGTTGTTCCAGAAAGGTCCGCAGGTGAAAGAAAAGAGACTGGCTCTCTCTATCTATTATACGCAATATCTTGAAAGGCGAAGAGTGACTACTTCTTTCTGCTCGTACTTCCTGTTCCTGTAGTGATACAGGACTCGTACAAGAGCGCTTACGGCAGGAGATGAGGCTTAGAATCCAGATCAGATATGGAATCTGATCTTTCCCAAACCAAAGCCGAATGCTTACTTCGAAAGTGCTCTTAATCACTTCTTTACTTGGCCTTCTCTCTCTCTCCAATCCAATAGCAAGAGAAGGTAGAGGAAGAAAAAACCTTATGAAAAAGCTTAATGCTTACTTAAATACTCTTTTCCGAATCATGCCTTACCCTACTTCCTTCATGCCTGATCTGAATGCCATTGATTACCTCCTTCATGCCCGTGGTCTGCTTTGCTCGTGGCTAGGGGAGCTTTCTTCTCTTCAGACCAAGAATATCGTATGTGATGTTAGAGAGCATGCTCAGGCTAGTTGGCTGAGGATTCTCCGATAACGAATTCTGCTTCTTTACCTGGAGCGGAAAAATGGTAAAGGAATATCTCAGAGCCGATGCGCGATCTCCGTGCTTTCCCACTCCGGGGGAGCGGGGAAGAATCCGCATGGGGGGTGGACCGGTACAACTCAGAAAGAATAAAAAGAGGAAGCCCTATCGCCCGAGAAAAGGGGGTTTAACAAATGTTGGGCCACTGACTTCGAAGCAAGAAGGATTTTGAGTCCCTTGCTCCAGAACCAGGATTTTAAGTCCTGTTGCATCTTCTCTCGGCGAAAAGAAGGTCCTACTTGCATGTGTTAAGCATATAGCTCAACCATAGTGGATGATGAAGAAAGTACTGAACGATGGAAAAGGAAGCATGGGAGGAGCTTGCTTCAATCGATGGCGTATATTATATAATAACATAAACATAGAGTAGAGTGAAAGGGTCCACCCCGAAAGCCGGGTAAGGACAGTTTTCACATGCCACAGTTAGGACTTGCAAGTACGATACTGACTCTTCACTTTATCAAAATTGACTAAGTATAAAGTGAAGTGTGTACCGGCTTTGTTGACCGTTAACTTTAAGCGGGCGAGCTTACTAAGCTAAGTGAAGGCCCTCTCGTGCAGGCAGGGGTTAGCTTTAACACTATACAAAGACCACTACGAAAGAAGGACCAACGACGATGAAGGAGATGTGAGCTCGGTTTGGAATAATGGACTTCCTCTTTCGATGAAAAAAAGGACCTTTTTTCCGGAACTTAAGGTGCGCCCCGCCCGGAGATAGCGAAATCTCCCCAACCTAAAAAGGGGGGACGTGCTATATCCGAAACGTACAAAATATAGTAAAAATCGTAAAGGCAGATGTAGTAGGGGTTGCAAACCAGACGGTACACAACTTGGTTTTGGAAGATATGGCACTAAAAGTTGTAAAGCTGGTCGTCTTTCATATCGAGCCATTGAAGCAGCGCGTCGGGCTATAATCGGACAATTCCGAAGAAATGGTAAGATATGGGTAAGAGTTCTCGCAGATCTCCCTATTACCGGGAAACCTACAGAAATAAGAATGGGAAGAGGAAAAGGAAATCCTACGGGTTGGATTGCTCGTGTTTCTACGGGACAAATTCTATTTGAAATGGATGGTGTGAGTTTGTCAAATGCTCGGCAAGCCGCTACATTAGCGGCGCATAAACCATGTTCGTCAACCAAGTTTGTTCAGTGGTCGTAACGTAATTGCTTAGTGGGGGGGCCGGGATTATGAGAATTAGGCGAAGTCGTTCTTCCTGAACGACGGAAGTCAAAAAACAGAGAGGGAGAGGAACTCCTTTTGTAATCGCCGAAATTTTACGATGAACTCTTTCAGACGTACGACCTATAAACTCAAAATTATCCAGTCTGGCCAACAAGTGAAAAAAAAAAAGAAAGAGAAGAGCTTTCTGTCTGGTAGCAAAGTCCAGTCTGGCCCGGCCCTCTCACGAGAGTCGAAAGCAAGGGTCAATGGACGGATCTTTTAGATAAAGATTTTGATCCGAGGTAGGAAACAAAGATGGGCCGGCCCTCCAAGCAACTTCTTTTGAGAGATAAGCGGAGTAAGGGTCTAAAGACTGTTACCAATAGCAAGGGGCAGTCTTAGTCTTAGAGAAAGAAGTTCCTTAACAACTCACTAGCATCCTCCTATCTAATATATGTGTCAAAGATCGTATTCTCTCCATCTTATACTTATATTTCCTGGTATGAAAGAAGTAGCTAGCTCCCTCACAGTGGGATTCCCTCTTGCATTTGATGCCATCTTATTATACGATGCATGCCTCCTCTTCCAACTGAAACTCATTCAAAAGGATGCAGCTTCTTATATTTCCTTTCTACCCGGTCTGAGCTCCTAACTCGTTGACTCACGGATGTCACTGGGGATCCTCCATTGCTTTCGCCTGCTCTTCTCATTTTGCTTGGATTGCACCTTGAGCTGAGCCGGGTGCGGATATGCCGACAATTCTTCTTCTTTTTGCTCCTCTTGTGAAGAGCTTTTTTTGTTTAACTTCCCCGAGGATCACTCGCTTCCTTAACCCATATGCCCGTACCACCAAAAGCAGTTATTCCGACAACAGATGCGGATGAAATGGCTGCTTTTTCTCTTCTTGTATCTACGTCAACTTATGATTCAAAGTGTGCTTTTGCTTGAACTGAATCCTGAAATAGGTAAAAACCCGGTGAGACCGTCTTCCCAAACTCCACTTCTGAAACGTCGAGCAAGAACTGCTTCGTCCTTTGCTACTGATGCCATAACTTCTTCAGTCGAATGCTCCTACTCCTTTTGGTTGAAAATTCCTGTTGTCCCCTCGGGTTCCTTCACTCACTTTTCGAAAAAAGGCATTTTCGGGGCTTCGACGATTTCGAATCATCGAAGTGGGCTAGTCCTAATTACTATTGCAGCTCTCGGGTCTACTCTTGGTAAGAATGAAGCCAATCTCTCCTGTTGATGGTTCATAAGCACTGCTAGCCCCGTAGAAGCTATTAATGGCATAGCCGCTCTTGGGAAAGTATCAGCTCTTCTAACCACTGCTGGTGATCTCTTTGCAATATCCGCCGATAGCCCCGTTGGAGCTCTTGGTCTATGAGTTCTCGTATCAGCTGTGATTGAATCCGCTCTGCCACTTTCTTTTTTTGAACTAGTGGCACATCTTCCTTAATAGGAGCTGAACTCAGACCTTGTCTGGTATAACTGCTTGGAGTTTAGGTCAATAGACAGAAGATCGCTTTTAATATGATGATACTTCACACTAAGCCAATCAATGGGATGAGATGGGAGTCGTCATCCACATAGACGATTGGATTCGGACAAAGAGCAAAAGAAGAAAGCCAGAGCTCATGCGAAGAGCTAACAGGAGCCGTTCAAGTTGGTAAGGAAAGAGAGGAGGTGATTGGAGAGATCACAAGCCTATTTCACTTACCGACGAGACTCTTCTAATAAAGAAATGGGTCTGGAATAGTCACGGAAGGTCAGAGGACACTGTCTGGCTTGACGAGTGCCTGTACAGGCAGTAGCTAGAAAACTTGCATGTCGAACAGATCTAATCACAAGGAGATTGGGGGCGACATGACCTAGAAGCTATGGCTCAGTTCATACTATAGTAGAGGCTAAGAACTGCAAGGGTAGACCATAGTTGGTGGGGTGGCTAGATCATTGGCGACTCACCCCCTCCCCGCTTCAAAAAGAAGGTCCAGCATTTTTTTTGTTATCCGATAGCTAGACTGAATCAAGCTGATAATTGGCAAGGTCCCACATAGTTGACATAATAGCTTTTCTCTTGCTTACGAAGCGTTTGGCGGTATCGTATATAAGATCACTCGCTACCTTGAGAACAGTGAAAGCTCAATCCCAACTCTCTTATCTGGGGCAGAACCTACCCTAGAGCTATTGCCAGATTTCATCTCAAATCGAGCTGCAGTTCTTCTTTCAAACCTAGCTAGGGCGCTCTTCCGTAACTCTTATCTACGATAGCAGCAAACTCCACTTCTTCAACAAGAGAAAAGATCACATCGGCAAGAGCAAGTAAAGTCTGAAATGCCTCAGAAGCAAGTCTCGGCTTAGCTGCATTACCTTCCTACCGATGTCATACGTCACTCTATTATGACCTGAGGTGAACTATCTTAAGCCTCGAAGTCACTTCTCCACCCTCTCGCCTGGTGAGCAAAAAGGCCTTTAGCTGGCCCAAAATCCATTTTCTTTACCCCCTACTTCTACTTCTTATATACGTGATAGCACGCCAGCAAGAAAGCTATTGATATTCCATTGCCCACATTTACACTTTCAAAGAGTGTTCAAAGCTGAGTCAACCTATCCTGCTCCTGGGGTCACTTCACTTTCACTTCCTTTTGTCACTGAGCCTTGAGAGAGAACAGCAAGTGTAAGCTAAAGCTTCCCTTATAATTCATGTTGATTGATACCCTACCTAAAGTTCCTTCACTCGCTTAAGCCGAATCCTCTGATACGGCTACGCTCCTTCAAGCCTTTGAAACTCTTGAAAAGAGCACCCTTCTTTCTTTGCTAAAGAGTAGGAGTAAAAGAACCCCAGATTCTCGGACTAAACACTAAAATCCTAAATAAATAAAAATACCCCGTATTAATTGACATGGATTACTAGATCTGTGTAAGACCGGTTTGCGCTTGGTGGAATTTATGTCATTCTTTACATTGAGTCCTAACCAGACTCCGTGTACGGATAGAGAAGGAAACTCGATTTATCCGTTAGTCTAACTAACTCTAACCCAGGATCAATCATGAAGAGGTTTTTCTTCTTCAGTAGCAGATTCGGATAGTGATCAGTAGCCCTCTCGCCCGTCGTATGCTATGGATGTTCACACTAGCCCCTCGATGGCATGGCGGGATTTCCCATTGACTGTTCCTGAGGTTTTTGGGAGATCCTTAATCCCGGAAAGAAGAAAAGGCTTGCATTCACCCGTTCGATCAGTTCTACCTCGACTCGAAGCAGACAGTTCAATTGAAGCGCGAACTTAATTCACCAAGGGTTCGCCTAAAGGCAGAAAAAGAGTACTTCGTTACCGGAAAGGCGGGAGCAGGCGCCTAAGAAAGAGAGCCATGTTTCAGATGCCGTGACCTACCAGCCTTCGTATTTAAAGGTAGACGGATGCGTAAAGAAAGAAAAAAGACAGACGACGTAGTAAGCCGAAGGAGCCCAAAGAAAAGAGGTAGCCAAAAGAGTGATTCACTTTATAGAATCATGCCTTTTTACCCCGCTCTGTTCACGAAATCGAATACTAATCAGCCTTGTTGAACCAGGCCAACCTAAGATAGAGCCCAGAGAGAGACTTTTAGGTAATGCAATTGGTGATGAGAGATGCTACTATATATTCGATTTTATATAAGATGGAATAAAATGCTAGTCCACACCTATCGAATCAGAATTCCACGGCGAATCTGGAATGGTTTTCGTGAGTGTAATGATCACCATGGCTTAACGCTCATGAGACTCCCATTGGATCTGGTCTACTCCAATTGGAATCAAAGCTAGCAGCTCACCTGGGAATCAATTCACATTGACCCTTCTCTACTACCTACCCAAAGTCTGCCTTTATTCGCTAGGCGTGGTCTCATATGTAACGATAGCTGGCTGACATCTAGGAAAGGAATCGCTTTCACACTGGTTCGTCTACCTTACATCGGATTGAATTCTCAAGATCCCTTTAAAAAAAATATGTCTTGATAGCTTAAGACATTTAAATAGGTACTATAGTAATGGCAGTAAAGGATGCACCTCCCACACTAGTCCATGAAGAAAGACCTAAAAGCTTCTTCTTCCCGCTCTTTCTGCCAATAGGCTTGAAGTAAGTAAATAAAAGAGCTGAGTGAGTCATAGCCCGAGTCCAATTGAACATTACCTTTTTACTGATTAATAGAATCACCCCTGAAAACAGTAGACCAGGATTAAAGATTTTCTCCATTGAGAATCGATCTTAACCTAGCCAATTGCAAATAAAATGACTTATCTATTCCCATGGCTTCGCTTAACGCTCTTAACGTCCACGCTCCGCTTTCACAGCTTATAAAGACTTCCACCTATCGGCTCTAAACTTCGTTACCTTGTTTCAGAAGGAGAGTGAAAGCCTTCTTTAAAGATTCTTTATCATAGAAGATGATTCCCAATTGCAGCCTGTTTGTTCTGTTTGTTGATTTCGGATTCTGCCCCCACGGACCTCACGTGTGTGACTCTTTCCCCCTAAGTTTGCTAGTCCGTCCATCCGGAAGAGTTTCCCCCATCTGGAAAGGGCTTTTCTGCCTCCTGTTACTCGTGTATCGTCTTTTGATGCCTAAGTTCTCCTTGACCTATAGCTAGTGAGAGTTTTGTCATAGAGTGTGAATGGGGCTCAGCTCTGTATCGATAGGCGTTCTCATTCTCATATAACTTCCTTCTTGATCTGAGTGAGATCTCCCGGTAGGCCTTTCAGTCTTGAAAATGAAGAGCCGATAGGCGAACCCGTAGTCGGTAATCGTTCGATTTGGTCTCTTTCTGTCCTGTATCGCCTCTCTACGAGTTGACCGCACTGGACACTCGTTTAAAGCGGATTTTTAGCAATATCACAGTCAAAGGCCCCAAACGAAGCCTATTGGCTTTCCGCCCAGATGTTTTCGAATCGAGTAAATGTTAATTGGTAGTGGTCAGTCTGATAGTCAAAAGTCAGTAACAAAGGGCCCCTATTCTGGTTCTATTCCACAGGCAGGATAGAATCCATCCATTTATAATAAGAAATAGAAAGCTCACGTAGATGCCACTCTTAACGGCTAGGCTAAAAGGTCTGTCTCCCTTAGAGATGCTTACTCTCGAGGTCTTTACATTGACAGCTCACTAATGCGTACACGTTAACATAGTAGGGGCGGGAAGGTCAGGTCACGACATCTTATCCTCTGCCAACTTCGGCTCTCTATAGAACCGTCGGTTAGAAAGACAAGTCTTTGTCATTCAGACCCACTCCTCGGTCTCGTTTCAAACATCTCATATTCGTGTGAGGAAGAATCTTTCGAGTCACCTTAACTTAGAAAGATTCTATATCGAAGGTATTCCTATTCAGCGGATTCGGCATCTGATGGTGAGGCCTATGATGTGCCAAAAAGAGTAACTAGTAGTACCACGATGAAAATGACTTGACGAATGCCAGAAAGAAATGTCGCTGACGGCACGGAACAACGGCAACTACTCGCTTCGATCCGAGAGTCACGAAGGAAAGAGAGACTCTACAACTAGAAAGACGTACTTGAATGCTGAATGCTATGAGTCGAGAGAGAAAGAATTACTAGACAGAATGGCATTGACCAGATATAAGTACACGAGAGAATGACTATCACCAACCATAAATACGATAAAAGAAGGCACCCCCTTGCCCCTCGGCAAACAACCACTGGCCGCCTTCGCTCTACTCTTCGAACCAGCCTCAGACGCTAATGCCACTAGCTAGCAGACAGCGAAAAAAGCCTTCTTCGGGCTATGATCTAGCATTCTTAGCTGCTAAGCCAACTGTAGAAAGTCATGCCTCGGATCCACCCCTCCACCGTCGCATTCCTTGCCCCCTGGCTGGCTCAATGAGTAGGAAAGGTATGTTCTTTTTTCTGTGTTTTCGGAACCTATTCATAAGAATCTATCTCTGCTAGATAAATAAGCAAAGGCTTAGCATATCTTAATAGAAATCATAAGCATGCGCTCAATAAGTATTCTCTCCTGAAAAAAGTCCAATCTATATACGAATACCATTCTTTCTCTGTTAGCTCTTGTCTGACGAGTTCATCACGCTAAACATACGGCTTTCTTTCTCTTTAAGCTTCAAGCATTCAAAGAATTAGATCAGATGCAAACGGAAAGTCTTGTATGATTCCCTTATTGAATAGGAATAGGAGAAGTCTGTGGAAGGTTGGCAGGAGCATAGGGCTAGGGGCGAAGGGGGGGGGGTGGAGAGGAGGGCCCCTCGCCTAATCATCTAATCAAAAAAGAATATCAAAAGAAGGAATAGACACCTTAGACTTTATACTTCAGAACAGGCAACGGGCCCATGAGCAGCAGCTTCGGGCCATCGAACTGAGTTGAAAAGCCTAAAGGAAGAATAGAGAATCCAATAGGAAGATAGGCGAAGCAAAAAAGCAAGAAGTTGAACCTGATCTGGATCTATGAGTTGAAAGATCAAGGAAGGGCATTGGTCCGTCTGAAGCCAAGTCTGTCTTATAATAGTAGTAGTTGCCGCCTGATCCTCGAGTGATTCTCGTCGGGATTTCTTTTCAACTAAAACTGCCCTTGCCGAAAGAAAGTAATCAAGAGAAGCTTTTAGGGCAGCTAAGGAAGGATAGGGAGGGGCCAAGTCAGGATGGGGGAGGGGAAGATGACTTGAGGCTACTATTCAATTCAGCCCGAGAGAAATTCGAACTCAGCTAAAGCGACAAAGGAAATAAAGTACATTCGAGCATTCGATTCAGGCGCTGCAAGCCACGAAGCGAGAGCAGCTGCCAAAGCAATGGAAAAGTTTAGGGTTGAATGAAACCTTCTAGAATGGATTCTGTCTCCACTGATCTAAAGGTCAGATACAAAAGGGGACCCTATCCCACTATGAACGAAAAGATGCACAAGCTCTATCCATTATCCAATCACTTGACTTGAACCTAAAGTCTTGCCCTCTCATGTCTTAAACAAAACAATCTGTATAGTTAGAATTCATGTCCGATCCGATAAAAAAGAAAAGGACGGAACTGAGAGTCTAAAGGCCGAGTCTCAGTCTTTAGATACGCACGCTCTTTCTTGTTTTTGTTCCAAAAAGTAAATCTTAAAGTAGATTCAATAGTAGCTCGAGATGAGTGACTAATTGGAAAGCACGGAACTTGAAGTCCGAAGGAGCTGGGCGTAACTTAAACTCCCCTAAGAAAAGCCTAAGAAAAGGCATGGATTCGGATAGGGTTCCACAGTTTCTAATTCTTTTCATTCAAGTCTTCCTATTCCTAGCCTAGCAGAGAGGAAGCTACCCCCATTCGTTCCCTGGGTGATGGAGAAAATGTTCGGATGTTCACAAGTCTTCGCCGTAAATCAAGCTCCCCCTTAGATTCGGGGATAGGAAAACTAGCAGGAAGGGTATTACGCTTCAAGAGAAGTGGAACTAAAGCTTCCTTACAGACTGAATTTCTTACCCGGATGAGGATTCTACAGAAGATGATGTAAAAGACTCAACGCTTCCTCCCCTTTCAGAAAGACTTTCCTACCCGAGGCTAGCGAACCCCCATTAGCATTCCTGCCTACCGCTACACGTGGGCGCAGGAAGCTATTTCAATCGGTTTCAAACCTAGCAAAGAGCGCAGAAGTGAGACGGATTCAATTACCTTGGATCCTAACCCTACATGCGTAAGAGGGCTCGCCCGTATTCCGTTCGCTGGTTCAGAGCCAAGCCCTTATTGCGAATCTGCCTCCGGGAAATAGTTATTATAGAGCATCCTTCTGTGACTCAAAGACTAAAAGCATCTCCCTTGGTAAGCCTTCAACATCAGCCAATTCTTCTTCCATGAGGGACTTCAATGAAGCAACATCGGGGAATTTCCCGTTCATCGTATCGACCGACCCCGTCAAATTTCATAGCTGGTTATTTGATTTGAGTTGGGGCAGGCAAAGCGATTTGTGGCACTTTCTTATGTAAATGAATATTTACCGAGTACAGGTCAGACTAATCCAAATCTATTATTTAGCCTCAATAAGAAGCATTCTTGTGCTTTTTCGAGGCCTTATGGAAATCCCAATTTGCTAACCCAAGAAGGAAGGATTCTTGGCCACACTCACTGAGGTTGATACATTTGACTCCCCTGCCCAAGCCTTCACATCCGAGAATGGGATCCCCAACACCAGAGGACGCATTCTTGGTGGCAGCAGTGCCATAAATGCCGGCTTTTACAGCAGAACAGACCAGGAATTCTATCAGAAATCGGGTGGGGACCTGAGAGTTGTGAACGAGTCGTACGTGTGGGATGAACCAAATCCTCATGAAATTTTATTTTTCCATTACAGGGGGCTCGTACATGTTCTGCAGTACCTTCTGTGAATACTCCACCGGTATGAAACGTTCTTAATGTTAGTTGAGTGCCCGGCTCTCCAATGGATTGGCCCGCAATAATACCAACGGCTTCTCCCAATTCGACCAGGTCGCCGTGAGTAGGACTCCGGCCATAAAATAATCGACAGATCCAAGACGTACTCTTACAAGTAAAAGGAGTTCGAATCGATATTGGTTGTGTTCGAAAGGTTATGAATCGATTGGCAAGTCCAATCCCAATATCTTGATTTCGCGTGGCAATGCATCGTAGACCCATATATTGTCCGCTAATACACGACCAATTAATGTTTAGATCCAAATTCTTTCCCTTGTGGGCTCTACGTTCTTTAAGGACAAGTCCAATCTGTATTTCGTTAATTATATATATTCCAGGTCGGTTATATCCTTCTGGACCTCCTGTTATCCCACTCCGGCCCTCTAACTCCCCCAATCGCCTTTTAGGCATGGAACTAGTTCCTCCGTTCATCTAACCAATGGACTAGAGAGGTGTCACCTTGTCCCTTTATTTGAGATAGACTGGCTACCCTCTCTCTCATTTTTTTGTGTGATTGGAAGGCACCTCCGCCGCCGTAAACAGGAGTAGCATCTCGCTCTTTGGTAAATGGCGAACCGGCTTATGCGTGAACCAGGTTGGGTAGCAATAGTTTGGTACCAGATGATAATTCTGGGGCACACTACCGATCCCTACCTCTTAAGCCCCCGCCGATCTTCCCTCAGCGATTGGGTTAACGTAAGCTCGACCCGAATTCGAAGTAGCATCGGATGATACTGGGATGTGGGGCCTCCAAGGTGGCACCGACGAGGATTTCATACCTTTTAGACCAGGAGGGAAGGGCTCCCCTTCTTTCAACTGAAATTTTGAGTCTTGTTGTTGATGAACGAGAGTTCGTGCCAGGCCGTGTGCGATCTGACGTCGGAAAGAGGATCCTACACATTTAGGCTGCTACGTGTCGATCGGAAGACGCCTTGCCGAGGCTCCGTCCCTCAAACATCTGTCTGTTGGCATTTTATCGATTTGTTTGGCACCAACTCTTTCCTCTGTGCAAACAGGGGTGGAGGAATAAAACCTCGCGCATCTGAGCTTCTTATCATTACAGTTTTACGTTTACTTAAATAGTTCACTTCTAGATTAGGTGTGTCCAAAGAGGCAACCTCATTGGCACAGTGTACATAGGATATTCTTTATATAGCAGTTCACCTCATATTCATGCTCTCAACAGTAGTGCCTAACTACTGTGATTGAGTGAATATCTTGGTCTGGTGTGGATAACAGACGACATAAGGTTGACTCTTTTGGGAACGAGCAAAGGCCGCAGCGATCCAAAGGATCTAGAAAATCATTCTCTTAACAGTCTACTGATTATACAAGTTCGGTACTATGGTTGTTCCATGGTCATATCGTACTTACTCAATTGAGGGTGAAATCTGTTCGATATGCAAGTGGTCTAGTCACTACCTGTAAGGAAAGCACCCCCTTCACATGAAAAAGAGAAAGAGGCGGAGTGACGGGGAGGTATCGCCTTAACTCTCTTTCCGGACCTACTCATCGAAAGATGCCCAAGCTCTTTGATAGAAGAAGCTTCAAATGCGCAGTTAGGACAAAAGGCTGTTTGCAAGAATAGGCTCTGGGACTTTATCAAAATCAAAGGGAATGATTGGACAAAGAGAAGAAGGGCAACTAGTCTTCTTTCGACCAGTAAAGGCAGTTGAGTGAAAGCTCTTTCTATGCCTATGCCAAAGGGTAATCCCACAGAAAGGAAAAGACTTGACCAGTCATCTCTTCTTGGACAGTCTTTGAATAGCCCTAGTTCGTACACAAGGGATGTCCTTCTCCTTCTTAGTAAGCCTTCTTATTTAATTTAATATTAATTTTCACGTGCACACCCTATTAAAAGAAAAGGCAGAAGAGGAAAAAGAGAATGACATAAGCAGCCTACTCTTGCAAAGAGCCTAAGCGAGCCTATGTGACCAAACTCGCGTCTAGCGCTTCGCTCCTTGCTCTCTGTCCTTCTATCTCGATCAAAGCCCCGGTTCTTCTTTCAAGTCTTTTACCATTGTGGTCTCCTTTCTTTCTAGGTTCAGCCTTAGATTCATTCCCACGGTATTATACTCGGTAAAGCACTCTCTTATCTTCTTAGTGGCAGGATGCTTGGAGGCATTCCTGTTGAATACCCCTGCATGAAGATGATACCCACCTTCACTATGTGGTTCCTTTGCCACGGCCCGTCAGTCGAATAGTTGTCTAAGCCTCTCACCAACTCCTTCTTTGCGGTAGGTCTTCTATCCGCATGAGTTAGCGTAACAAGAATGAATTTCTTGATTGTGGTGTCCCTTCTTTCCATGGTTCCTTCCTTCATTTGTCTGTGCTCTCTACCTATGATGAAATCAAAATGAGGTTTGTCCCTCTTGCGTCTGCTTGCTACTCCCACTTTCTCTTCCTTGATCGTCGTTGGTCCTTCTTTCTCTTGCTGCTCAAGATATTGCTGCTGTCGGCTACCTATGCCTGCCTGCTCGACCATCTTTCTACGCTCTTTCGAATTCCTATTTGTTTGAATCCTGAATCCCATTAGAATCCAACAGAAAATTGGAGAAGAATCAGCTGCCTCCACTCTTACGGACTATTCTCTGACATCACAAGTGTATATCATCAGATTGTCCGGTCTCTCCCTATGGCTTTCTAAGAAGCTAGACCCAATAAGATTAGATGCAGCCATATCTTTCTTTGTGGATGTAGCTTTATTTCCTGCCTGTGCTCTTAGTTGCATAAGGACTAACCGCTTTCTTGTTTGTGATAGCTTTACAAAGTACCCTAGATTCATTCCTTTTGCTCTCTATCTCCTAATGCCAACTGCAATTTGACATCTGCAGCGTCAATGCATAGTATAATAGGTGGAAGCTGCTCTCTATGTACTTGTAGTTGAGTAAGGACTGTAAGCTTCAAGTCCCTTCTTATCTTTTTTTAGTTCCAACAGGAGGATTATGTAAGGGGAATCTAGTTATATCTTCTCATCTTAGTGCTTCTCTTTCCCCTAGTTAGCGGACTATAAGTAGTCTCAATTGATCGACCGCTTACATCGTCCTGCTAGTCTTTCTTCCTTACGTTATCTCTTCTATTAGGAGGTGAGTGCTTCTTTGTTGGAGAGCGTAAACTTCTCTCTTTACCTGCTATTGCCCTAGCTAGAACGAAATCATCAACTTCGGAATAGTTTCGATAGCTTCTCAAATTACCTTGATTGAGGAAGCGAAGTCATTTGCTTTTGGGATCGGTTTCAAAACCCCTCGGTATCGGCTTAAGCCTTCCCGGATCCAGCCTTCTCTGAACTCTTCTGACCCCGCCTCTCGCCTGAACCCTTTCTTTTCAATAGGATCAAGGTGCTCTAAGATTTCAGTTTGCATGCACTAGTATAGTAATCGATTGCTCTTTAGGAAAAAGATTAGAACAAGGCGGTCTCAAGGTTCAAAGTCACTAGTCAGTCCAACTGCACGAGTGAAAGGCGAAAGTCAAGATTACGTGCAACCAGGTGTAACGTGTCAAAGGTCACCGAGTCGTCGGAAAGGGGAATAGGTTGTTTTGCGCATCCAACAGCGGAGTTGCGTAATAGCGGATTCGTAGGTAAATAAATCGTTGGATTTGAAATTGCCTTGGGCGGATAGGAATTGAGACTTTCAATGGTCCGCTCTTCTCTCCTCGTGATCGAAGCGGACCCCAGAAGTTGGGTATTCCTTCTTAAGAGGACACTAAACCTCCCGATCTTGCTAGCCGGGGGCTCAGTCTTTCAAGATTCAATCTTTCCCCTTCCTTTCCCAGGACTGAAAGCTGCCTAAACTGGATCAATGTGAATGTCCGAGGAATCAGAAGTTGAATCAATAGTTTTTAGATACCACCCAGGCCCAGAATCCGAAATAACCATCAGGAGTAGGAGACTATAAGAAGGGGGTCTAATCAACGGAGTAACGCAGTCTAAGGGCTTAGTGCTCCAATTGCGCCTTAGGACTGATAGGTAAATGCCCCTGACCAGACTCATAGATTCCGTAGCCACAACTATAGGTTTCCACGCGAAGGGGGTGTAATGTAATAGGACCAGAGAATGCCCAACGTTCAAAGATTCCAGATGGCTTCAACGGCATAAAAGCATTTCCCAGCTTAGCCGCAACTCCTTTCAGGGTTCTATATCCTTGGTTTGCCAGTTCGTCGACATGCATCACAGGAACGCACGAATTATGTTATGTGACATCCTCCAATAACGTCGGCCACCATAGACCTGCCAAACACTGATTCCGTGCAGTAGCATCCGCACCGACATGTCCACCCGTGAGGCCTTGATGCGCCTCTTCCATAACATCGTTAACATCATTCGAATACATCGTCGGTGAACGTCGACCCCTCCGTTCATTAGCTGATACGGACTTCCTCTTTTCGCTGATGAATAGGCCAATCGGGATCGGAGAGAATAACACCTGTGAATCGGCAATGTTAGTGGCTCCTGTCTCGTTTTCCTAATCTTGAACAAGGAAGAAGCGTCTGGGGGCCTGCACCCCTTCAGGTCCTTCTCCATTACGCAGACGAGACAAATGGTCATCGCCGACATGACTTCGTCCAGGTGGTCTCGTCACAATGGAACAATCGAAGTCTTTCAATAGCAAGTCTTCGACCACTAAGCACCGGTTTATTCACCAAATAAAATTCAGATATATTATAAGACGATCACAACCTATAGAGACAAAGGAGTAGAAACCAGAAGATTAAAACAAGGAAATGAGGAGGCCGAAGGGAAAACATAAAAAAGACCGAAAATTTATCAGACATTGACGGCTGTAACTTCGCAATGGAAATGCGAACCACATATCATGGGAGCGACTGGTTTATCTAGTCACACATGAACCAACCGACGGATCATAGATTCCATCATCTGCGAATTGCGATGATCCCATCTTTACCTTCAATGGATAATCCTAAAAGAAAACCGAGTCTTCTGATTAAGCGGACACCGAAAATGTATCCTCGTAGAATAGTCCAGTAGTTCTATTATATTAGCATTAGCCAACATGAGTCTGTGACTGGTCACGCCTACCATATCGAAAGTAAACCTGACCGCGAACTCCCACTTCCTTCAAAAAACTTTCTATTATATATTTCGCGTCATTAACCAGAACGGGAGCCTCAGGTTGTGTGTAGACTCTCTTGGTTGACCGACAGAAGATGCGAAGTTCCTATCCTTTATCTAATACTAGAAGCCTTAACACCAATGATTGATAGTCTATCTTTTTTCCCAAAGGCTTTCGCGTCTCTCTAAAATCACAATCAAATCTTGGTTTATTTAATCATCAGGGACTCCCAAGCACACGAATTCTCTATAAATAGAAATAGATAATTGAGGGCTTGTTATTCAACAGTATAACATGACTTATATACCCATGTCAACATCTATGAATATATCTTTATGATCTTATCTATCTAGATTCATCAGCATTTTATTGAATGAATGAAATCACAGTGAGTTAAAAAATCGAATTCAGATAGTGCGTGTTTTGCATAGAAATAGAATATAGAATTTCAGTAGATTTTGATATACTAGTTATATTGGTTATAATGGGTTGCCCGGGACTCGAACCCGGAGTAGATAATTTCTTTGTTAAAAAATAGGTAAAAAACCCTCCCCAAACCGTGCTTGCATTTTTCATTGCACACGGCTTTCCCATCTAAAAGTAAGTTCCCTCCCCAGAGAAAGACTCAGTTACGTGATCTGTTGCATAATGGAAATAGATTGATTAATAAGACTGTGAAGAAAGAGTCAAAGAGGAGTTTCCCCCAGTTCAGGAATTACTAAATATACTTTACTTTGGCTCGGCTAATCTAGGGAGGCTGCTGCTTCAGATTGTCCCCCTACTTGTTTGTCATTGGTATGGATGTGCTAGATTCTCTTTTGAAAAATTGGGTCAACCATTTGGATTTTCATTACCATTGGAGATGTGGTAAGAATAAGATCATTCGGCTATGTTTTGCTGATGACTTATTGATGTTATGTTCTCTAAGGGGACAGTCAGTCTGCTAGGGTACTTAAAAAAGTCTTTTAAAAGCTCTCTGGTCTCCTCCCTAATTTTAACAAGAGCAGCATTTTCTTTTCTGGTGTTGAAAGCTAGCTCTGTTAAAACTGAGATTTTGGCTACTTTGGGAGTGCACACTGCCTTAAAATATCTTGGTGTTCCTCTAATCACTACCATGTGCAAAGCAGAAGACTGCAGACCTCTAGTTGATAGAATTACTAGGAAGATACAAAGTTGGACTAGCAGGTTTTTATCCTATCCTATAGTGGCAGAGTCCAGCTTATTAAGGCTGTTCTTTTCTCAATTCAGGTTTATTGGTCCTCTGTTTTCATGCTCCCTAAGAAAGTTATTGATGAGATTTAACAATTAATGAGAATCTTTCTTTGGAGTGGGATTGAAGGTGCCAAAGTAGCTTGGAAGGATGTGTTGTCCCAGGGAAGAAGGAGGTCTTTCAGTGGAAGTTGCAGGCGATAGATAGAGGAAAGCTAAATTTCTCACTATTGCAGAAGGTAGGTCAAATCAATGTAAATACGGAATTCGATCTTCAGGGCGAGACATGAAGAAAGAGATTGAGTCAGATCAATCCATTCCGGTGTTCATCCGTGGAGAAGATAAATGGAAATCAAAGCAAGGATGGGGGCTCAAGATTCAATCTCACTCAAATCGATAAGAAGAAGGACTTCTAGTAGTGGAATAAGAGTCAGTGTTCAACTAGTCCGGAGACTATAGCTCAGTCGAACTTCTAATCCAGCCACGAAACTGAAAATAGAACTCAAATAGATAGTACATTCAAGTGGGCAAGGTAAGCTCAGTCTCAGGCGAAGGAAGCTTTTAGGCCGTTAGTCTTTCTTTTGATCGATGGGCGATGAATCAAAGAAGTTGTCAGTGAAGAAGTTATCTAAAAAACAGGAATGTAAGTAAATCCAATAAGTTCTGTAGGCCGAATCTAATAAGGTAGGCGAACCTGGCAAGTAGTTAACAGGCTCATTTTCCGTTCTATGCCCGTTCCTGATTCTAAGCCCGTTCCCGATTCTAAGCCCGATCTTTCACGAGCTACAAGAGAGGGTCTATTTGGTCACTATGCCTGTGGGTGGTCCCGCTTTTATCTGGGATTTTCTTTCTCAAGCCAGCTAGATCAAAGACGGCTAGGGCAGGCACAGGTTAATAGCTAGGTCTAGGTTGTTAAAGGGTTAGGTCAAGGTCAAAAGCTGGGGCAGTGGAAGTTTTCCTTTCTGGGAGTTATGTTCCATCCCTACCAGTAATCTATAGGTATTTCCCTGAAAGAGCTAATGATAATAGATAGATTTATCTTAAGATTCTAGAGAATAAATAGCTTTGTTCCCCTTCGCCTATCTAATCTCTCTACAGGAGACTACTCTACTAGTATACTTATTCAGCTGGGGCGGTATCTTTTTAGTCAGTTTCAGGCCAGGCCCTTGCTTATGGATAAGCCGTAGTTGTCCCTCCAAATGCGGAAACCTATACAGTTTGAGTGCTGAGCCCTGTGCTGTCCTCGGAAAGAAAAAGGCTTAATTAAGTAGGGATCTCCTCTAGTCGAGCTACTTCATTCCTCTAGTTCTTACCGTCGAGGTATACTGTCTTATAAATAGTCCGAAATTGCCTATCGGCTCAGTTAGTTACACCAACCCTTTGTCTACGACAAACTTCGCTCTGTCATCTTTTCAGCGCATTATTCGGTTAACCCTTTTTTCATTTGGTAATATTTCCTTAACTTAAGGCAATGAACACTTCCACCTAAAGGCTTTCATCAGCTACCAACCTCAAGGTAGCTTTGCTCTCCTCCATCGCTCAACCGTTGCAGCCTAGCCTCCAAAGAAAGAGGTCTTCTACGAGAGAAGAAAGCATGTAGAAGTCGCCGCCTTACTCACTTAGGGCACTTTCTTGGGGAAAAGGTGATTGCCGGAATTCTCTTAGGAAGACCAACCATTAGAGGTGAAGATCAAGTGCCGATCTCTTCACGAAGGGATTGGGAAAGGCTATCCTTTTTCTTCTCACTCGCCGCAAACAGGAAATGAGTGAGTCTCGATACCAGGCCAGAGAGATGAAATGATCGATATCCATTCTCCAGGATAAGATGTAGAAGTGATTCTTTGATTCTTCCGTATAATAAATTATAAAAGAGAGGCCACTATCGTGATTGAGAATGAGCCGGGCGAGAGGGAGAGATGGAAGGCCTATACTTCTTAACCTTTGATTCCCATTACCCCTTTTTCATTTCGCCCTTGAAGCGCTTTGTCTTTTCTCTGATGTTAGAAGCCAGAGATAGCCTTCTTGCGATCTTTGATCATTTTCTGCTTGCATCCGCCTATTAGATAGATAAGGGGGGAAGGGCTGTTGAGAGTTCAAATTGGAGGGGTGGAGAAGATTATGCTTATGATTTTTTTAATTTGCATGAGTGGAATCAAAATGAAGATACATATAGAGATGGGCTGGAAAGCTGCCTACCTGCGAAAGCCGAATAGATCTGATTGGAAGGCTCACAGTCATCGTCCAAATCTCTTGAAATTCCAAAACTCCCCCCGGATGGAGCTCTTTCAGAATCTATTATTGGAGGTGAAAGCAAGGGCATAGGAATCGAGAGAAGGCAATCGCAGTTGCATTTCTCGAGCTTGGGATTGTTGAGCGAAGTTCTCATGAAGATGAAGGGCATTCCAGATCGGATGTGCATGAGTCAGATCTCTTACTTGAGCTTGAGGATTGAAGCACAGATGTGGAGGTAGAGGTTATCCAACTGACCAGCAGCTGATCTTTGCAGAGCCACTCTTCATATGATATGCGCTTTGAAACCTTGACAGCAGATCCATCGGCCCCCATTCGCCTCACCTACACGGAAAAGCTAGTAAGCGTACTCAATAACCGTTCTTGTCTCGCACTAACTGGCTGGCATTTGGAAGCTGAATCCTACTTTCGAAAAGGAGCTACTTTACTTGCAAGATCTGCATCGATGGTAATAGGTCCGAAAAGCCCTACGCTCCTTTCAAGTCAAACGGAGATTACCAGTTCCGGAGGGACGGACCAACCATTGTACTTCTAGGGGAGGGTCTAACATAGCGGAAGGCCACGGCTTTTGTGAGTGTTCAGCACAATACGGTACGGTATGCCACTGGCACGAGATAGATTGTTTGCCAGCCTGGAAGTGATTCGCTAAGTCGGGTTTTCCAGCGGCCGCCTATTGTAGAATCGTCGATAACCTGGCTGCCACTATCATGTGTGTAAAGACTGACTGTATAGGTATACCGGAAACCGTTTGGCAAGTCAGGGGACCCTGAAATCCGCTCCTTAGCTATAACGTTCCAGAGTCATGAAGAACAGACACTAACCGTCCTCCAATTACTTTAATTTTACCTTCAAGGAACGAGTAGAGTACAAAAACGAAAGATCCGAGTAACCCTCCGAGCTAGGGATATTAAATAAAGGCCGTAGCAAGGAGACTTTAACAGACCAGTTAGAGTAAAGCCTCAACTTTCATAGAAGAGCGTCAGTAGGATAAAACAGCAATTCCAAGACTAGCTTTCCCGGACAATGTCTATTATGAAATGGTGGCGCTATAACAAATCCAGAGTACCTTAACGGTTGCCGCACAAAGCTGGTCACCTTAACCAGTCATACCCATTTATGGAGATTCAGGATCGAAAATGAAAGCCATGAAACAAGTGGCTACTCCTACTGCAATTGGGGGCTTATTTTAAGCCAGCCCACAAAAAAATTCCACCTCGACTCCCCTCTCCCTCTGGTCGAGCTTCTTCGCCCCTCTACCAGAGAATCCATGAATTCCGGGCACTCGCAGTAGCTACTTCTTTCATAAGTTTTAGGCAAGTCGTACTTCCCATCCTCCATTGAATTGGGTCTATCTTTTGATTATGGTCCTTTTTTCTCCATCATACAAGACCCTTGCCACTTTCCTTTCACCTGTAGTTGCAGCAGTTCTTTTACGGAAGAAGGAGCTCTAATCCGCTTTTTCAAGCTTCCCATCTCCTGATAGTGAGGTCGAAATACTTCCCAGGTCGAGGGCTTTATCTGGACATCTAATCCATGCAGCAGGTATGCCAAAAAACTTTATCTTTATCTTTATAAGGAGAAAGGGAAATGGAATTGAGCAAACGATGTATAATAAGAAGCGGCTTTTAAACGAGGAATGGAGATTGGGAAGTCAGAAGTGAGAGGGGAGAAGACAGAAAACTGATAGAAGATGCATCGAATGCAGGGCAAGCAGCTCCTATCGAAAAGCCTTTGAGGTTTAGAATCGCGATACGCTCCCTTACTCTCTTTTACTGCTGTTACTGCCTTACCTTTTTACTGTTGATTAAGCTATGGGCCCAATAGTTTAGATATCCACGAGCACAGAATAGGAGATGGGGCATTTCTCAGCAAGCAAAAGGGCTTAAAAGCGCCTTTATCAAACCTATTAGTAAAGGCCTTTCTTCAATCTTTAGGCACATAGACCGCGCATTGGTCCCCCCTATCGCCTCTGGGCGGCACCACGATTCCCGTAATCCTCAATGAGGTACCTCATCTCATTGAGGAGGCTCGGCGTGTACTGGCAAGTTATCAATCCGTTTTGTAAGTCCACAAGACCGTTTCTTGTGTTTATAGAAGCAGCTGTCCCTGGAATCCACTTCATATTCAGATCACGATCTATAGACGTTCAACTGATCCCTCTGAACTCATGCGCTTGAATCTGCCGCTGTAGTCTGTACCTATAGGTACGAGAGCAACCACTCCCGACGCTAGACCGAGAGATCGGCGGACCAGACTAGCCATGCAGTTCGTAATCTGTGGAGATAGGTTGTATAAAAGGTCAACCAACAACATTCTGTTGAAATGTCTAGATGAAAGGGAGGCCAAAGAGATGCCAGGTGCATGAAGGAGTCTGCGGTCCACACATGAATGGGCACAGGCTTGCCAAAAAAAGACTTCGCCTAGGATATTACTCTTGTACGATGGAGAGGGATTGCATCCAGAGATGCTACAAGTGCCAAGTGCATGCGAATTTGATCCACGCGCCGCCGACGGAGCTTCATAACCACACCACGGCCCTTTGCAGTATATTGCCTAGATATCATAGGAAGGTTAACCCGAAGGCAGCCAATTGGACATGAATACATCTTGGTGGCTATCGATTCTTTCACAAAGTGGGATAAAAACCTCCTACACCACGATCACAGCGGCACACGTCATAATATTTCTGAAGAAGCAGCTTCACATTCATAAGCTTAGGAACGTTAATGCCATGTTCCTGTTGTCCGAGCTCTAACGCACACCTGCCCTAAAGCTGTAAGCGGGGTTTAGTCAAGTAAAGCAGAAGGCGAAAGAAAGACAGAAGCGGAAGAGGCAGATTTAGACAACCAACGTCAGCTACGAGTTCGCACCCCAACCAACAGCTGCCTTTGCTAACCTTGCCTTACCTGAACTAACGCACTCAGAAGGTCACATCTGTCTGGCTGCTAAAGGAAGAGCTGTAAGACAAACAAGTGGCATATTCAGAACAGACAACCGGTAGCTACAAAGATGGGGTGCAACTGGTCCCCGAGCAACAACCTAGTTGGGCTTTGGTTTATTTAGGACTAGAAGCCCGTTAACCCCGAGATTCATAGCGCAAAAAGCCCCTACATTTGCTATTCTGAGTCTATGCTCTGTCCCTATCTGAAGCAGCAGACGTTAACAAGCAGACGTAAGAAGATGTTACTGAAAGGATAACGTCTGCACCGTCTTAGCTAGCCGCTCTTTCCTATTGAGGTTCTTTGTAAGAGAGCAATCTTATGAGTGAGAGGCATCAGACGCTAGCTCAGATGATAAGACGTAGCAGCTGTTAGCTTTTAGCTTCTTCAATGTCTTCCCTCTCATAGATGAGGAGACGCGGACGTTAAGACAAGAGACTCTAGCTGCAGCAGCTTGCCCTTCCCTGGCTACTGGTCCCAAGGCATCGCTCTTAGTAGGAGGACATCTTATTCAAGAACTGATTTAGTAATAGACTAGCGCCTCTAGTCTTATTTCCCTCGGGGAGGGAGCCTTTATCCGACCAAAAACAACCTAGTGTATGGGCCCCAAAGAACTACTTCTATTTATTGCACGAAATGTGCAGCTACTAGAGGGGCAGTCCTACAAAGGAAATGCACCAATGACTGCCTATAGCAGATAGTAAAAAGGATGAACAACCTATTATATTACCACCAATTTTTGTACAAAATAAGTTGTTGAATAAGATAGGTTGTTACTATAAGAGCATTCCTACCCTACCCGGGAGATGACCCTTATCCCACTAGCTCCAGAGGTTTATATTACTCACATCACATATTGGACTAGGGAAGCCCCTCTTCTTCTATTGCTTTGCTCGGGGGCTAGCAGCTCGTCCTCCAGACGCAGACGGGGCAGAGCTCCTACTAATAGATAGAGGGGAAGAACTGGGATCAGGATTTCACACTATACGAAAGGCAAAGCGAAAGACCACTTAGTTAACCACCAGCCAAGCAAAGAGAAGAAGCTACTCACCTAGAGGGCGAGGAGCTATTCTTTTGTACATATACTCGATCTGGATCTACTAAAAGAGGAATGACTCGAGTTATGCCTTTATAAGATAAGAGCGCCCTCGGTCTCTCGATCCCATAGATCCTGTAGGGGAGGGAGGCACTTAGACCATTACTTCAAAAAGTATGGAATGCCGGGCAGGGGAAGCAAACTCACTTCAAGAGCTAACCTACCAGTCACCTTAAGGGATCACGCTTAGTGATTTGAACAAACTAAACCCCTAGGGGAGGAAGGTTAACCAACCCAATCTTGAACCCCCGGGGGGAAGGGAATTCCTAAAAGAAAGGATAAGGAAAGCACAAAGCACGCTTGCGGACAGATTCTCCAGAAATGAAACCTGCTTTTAGAGGGCTACCCCTAACTCACATAGACTGCACTCTTAGAACCAACCCTTTGGTTCTGGGCAACTGAGACCAACTGCCAGTACAAGGAAAGCCATCCATGTATAGACTAAAAAAACCAATAACAGACTTTGAGAGACAGACCCAAACAACGCCTATTTACTTATTTGTTACCAGCTTAGATAGACTCACATGCTCGGGCGGATATAGAAGCTCAGGAACTGCCCGGCTATAGGCACGATCGCAGACAGAAATGTGCCGGCTCCAGAAGAAGTTCGACGTAAGAAAGAGTCTCTTCGGAGGCACACTTCTATTTATTAAGATATTTAGTTTATCACCAGCAATTCCCTTAGCTACACGGTCTTCCTCTTCGCGGAAAGCGATCGACGATCAATAATTAATACGAATTCTTGCTTATGGGGATTCGGCATTCAATCGTAGGACCCACAGCGGGATGGCCCGTACTCAAGGCAGTCAACGTAGATATTTAAATATGTAATTATCTTTCTAACCGCTTGAAAGAACCTTGCAGGCGAGTATTCATCTATGTACATATAGATGCAGGGTTCATCGATGGAATGACGTAAAGTGAGCCAATGCTGGCAATACGACACAGCTGTTGATGGCTGTGATTCCACATAACTAACTAAAAACGAGGATACCCGTCCTATTTCTCCGATATACATCTATTTTAGTTATTGCGCAGAATAGGACGAGACTATGACCTTTACGGTTGAATTCCATGATGCACACAATACTCATTAAAGCTGTTAGAAGTAAACTCTCAACCACCATCACTTCTGAAAAATGTTATGGGTTTCTCAAAATGCTTGGTTATAAGTGAAAGGTTCGAAAAACATCAAAAACTTAAGATTTGGCACGAAGAAAAAAGAACCATGTATATCTACTGTAACATCCTGCCACCATATGAACTCCACTTTTTCCACGATAACGAGCACGACCAAGATGAGACGAAAATAGGGAATTAGGATCCCGATGCGTTGGACCTAAAAACAGAGGGTGATTACGAACGGCAGGATCAGGAGACACTACTAACTTACGAAACATTTTTTCTTTTAGAAACAGTGTTAGCTCCCTGCTCTCGGAGCGGTATACCAAAAAAAGAAGGAGAAAGAAAGATGGAAAGTAGTCAAGCCAAATTAAAAAACGAATTCTCGTGCTCTTAAGAGGGCTCACCATGAGCAACACTCGGCAGGAACACTACACTACGATATTACGATTTGCTATACGGCGCTTCTCGGGATAATGCTGTTTTTTAACACTGTCCCGTAGCGGAAACGGGCCGGCTAGGTCTCTCTCAGAGAGTAGAGATAGAGGCGTCGAGCTACAGAAAGTGTGCTAAATCCTTTCTCGAAAAATTGAGGCTCTCAGTACAAGACGGCGGACATTGGTTGACTGAAAAGGTCAGCGACTGCAGTTAATCGCCGTTTCATCTATGTATGCGGAGGTGTACCCGGGCACAACATAATGAAATGGCAGCGAAACGAAAGCGACGCAGCAAAAATCTGTTCTTCTGGCTCCATGATATCACAACGTATCATAAATAAGATGAGAAAATTCAGCCGTGTACTCCTCCACTGACAACTCCCTCTGCTGCGTCGTTCTACAACAGGATACTGAAATGGGACCAGGAAGACACCCCACCACTGGAACTTGCTTTGCTCGCGCTCCGCTCGCTCCCACCTGTCTTCTTCCCACTAAAGTGAAAGATCTTTCACTTCACCATAGCAGGAACCTCACTAACCTTCTCGGCCAGTTACTCTAACCACTGGGATCCCCTCCAGCTTTCCCACCCACCGTAACTGAAACCTTCTTTTTTCGATCGGAATACGAATAAGATCAAAACATCACCAAAAAGAATTAATAACTTGGAGTAATTGGAGGTAATACTCACTTTGAATGCCGAGTTGAGCCAAATCCGTATATATGGAAGAGAGTAATTCTATATCATTCCCCGGTACCAAGCGGTCTATTATGTCATACGCCGTTCTTCCAGGTGGAAGATTAGAGTTCAATAATGGAGTTAACAGCCTATCACTAAGCTGTTCCTTTATTGTTTCGGCGACGCTTTCGTCCACTCGCTCCTGGTAAGAGGCCATCGTTAACTGGCGAAGCCTCGCGACTCGCCAGCTAGCGACTATAATAACACTCAGTGGTAAAGCAGCTGCTGAAAGAAGGGAAATAAGATAGGTAAGTACTAGATCCGACATTCTTGATTTCTTTACTAAGAGAAATTCAAATAAAAAAAAAAGTAAGTGGGGCCTTGCTGGTAGTAGACCAGACCCAAGCCCCTCTATTTAAATATTGGGGTTGAAAGGAATTCGGGGGGTGCTAAGGCGAATAACTTCTACAAGACCTTGCTCTTCCCAAAGGTTGCCCTTGAAAGGCTCTATGCGACTATTGACGCCATTCGTCGCTGGCGTCTGGCCA